TCTTGTTAAAATATGGTCATAATAACTTGAACATATGCATAAAGGAAATTATGCTTTAATAATTCTATTAAAATATAACTGTTAGATATGGACAGTATTAATTCCTATTATCTAAAGGTAGTATATTATCCCTAGGAGTATAAACACACATAATAAAGCTTGTTAAACATAGCTAATCCTATTGTATGATAGTTCCACTGTAGCTCGGGATAAAAAAGGTAGAAAAGTTGTTACTTTATATATTTTTAATAAATAAAAAATAAGGAAACTTCCATTATTGGTAAGATGGGTTGAGCTGTAAACTCAATAGTTTTTACTTTTAAGAGTTCGAATCTCTTGTTTCCTAATGTAGTCAAAGCCTTTATAGCTCAACGGTATTTACTATTAATGGCTCTAATCTCTTGTTGCCTAATGTAGTCAAAGCCTTTATAGCTCAACGGTAGAGCGAAATACTGTTAATATTTTCATAAGTGTTCGATCCACTTTGAAGGCGTACTATAAATCTTAAACTATGCGTGTTAGCTAAATAGGTATAGCACTGTGCTACGACCACAGTTAATGTAAGTTCGAATCTTACACGCGTAAGGTTTATTATTTCACTTTTATTTTTAATATACACCCTTGTAAATTTAATTTGGCTCTCGTTCTCCTTCTAATTATCCTTTACGTTAAGGATTATTAGAATAAAAAGTAAAATGTAAACCATTTACTTGTTATAAACATAGGTAACAATATATATTGTTGTTATTTTTTCATTACTACTAAATCAAATATAGGCTGGAGATATATACATAAGGTATTAATAAGATGAATTTTAGTTTTTTCGTTGTTACAGAAAATCATACTAATGGTTACGTGGACTATATTATAGATTCTTTTTTTTTTTTTCTATATTTGCTACTATATGTGTTATAATAAATAAAAATCCTATAGTGTCTGTACTATTCTTAATATTCTTATTTATAATTATAGCTAGTTATCTTATTACTTTAGGATTAAGTTATATAGGCTTATCTTATCTGTTAGTTTATGTCGGAGCTGTCTCAATATTATTTCTTTTTATTTTAATGTTAATTAATGTAAGAATATCTGAACTATTAAGTAATACTGGTAATAGTATATTATTAGCCATAGTAATCGCTATATGTTTTATTTATACTGTTAATCAAGTATTACCTGACAGCTTAGCTGCTTATAGCAACTACATTGATTATTTAAGCAGTTTATTTTACGGTATTAGGTTTTCAGTTGAATACATAAATTATGTTTTTAAAATTTTAAATATTAACAATTATACCTCACCATCATTAGTTACAAGTAATATTTGGGATGGTAGCCTCGGTGAAACAACACATATCACAGCTATAGGTAATATCATGTATACTGGTTATATGATGTGACTTATTGAAGTTTCTGTCTTATTACTGGTAGCTATGGTGGGTTCAATTCTTATTACAATAAAAAAAAGTGAAATGGAATTAAAATCTTCAGGTACAGAATTGGATATCTCTGGAGTAATATATGGAATGAACATTGACACGGCTTTTAGAAGGAGAGATTCACATACATAATCAGATATATGCTCATTATCTAGTTTTGTATTTAATATAAACCTTATGTCTTTTGCAGGAGATACTTATTACTGGTGTTGATCCAGGCCAGATTTATAAGGTTATAATTGGTATTTATATAGCTAGTCTGATTATTTTTATTGGTGTCAAGATTGTGACAGTGATACTTTATAACAACTCTTAGTATCTGTTACTAAAATCTTAGTTATGCTTTTTTTTAACCTGACTATATATTGTTACACTTCTATTTATATACCTTTTAATAAAGGTATTGGCTAAATAAAGCTTATTATTATATCACTGTACATTTGCCTTTGCTTTTGTCTGGTTGCGATTTACCAAGTTCCGACAACTAGATAAATAGAGTGCTTTCATCTGGCACTAGCATTCACAGTCGCATTATGAGTCGCAAGACAATTGTTGGTCGTGTCGATAGTATTCGTTCCTGTTTATACTTAAAAATGCTTTTTTAAGTATAAACAACGAGACTTTAGTTTAATGGTAAAACGTGTGACTTTTAATCACCAAAATATGGGTTCAAATCCCATTGGTCTTATAATATATAATATGATACTATAGGTTTTTAAGTGTTTTAAAAATTATAAACCTATAATATTTAAAAGAAATTAGCTCAATGGTAGAGCTACCGTTTTACACACGGTGGGTTAAGTGTTCAAATCACTTATTTCTTAACTTGTGACCTATAATAGGCAACTCTCCTGATTTTTATTTATGTTATAGCAGGTTTATATATATATCTTTTTTTTTACGTGTTTATAAACTTACTTTGTGGCTCTAAAATTTATACAAATAAAGTAATTTTAATAGGCAACTATTATCTTAAATATAAAATTGAAATATACTAATATTATCCTATTTTTTTAATGACAATGATAACTAGAAGTCATTTTCAAGCTCATCCTTTTCACCTTGTTTCTCCATCACCATGGCCAATAAATACTTGTATTTCTCTTTTAACACTTACAACTTCAGGTGTTTTAAGTATGCATGGGTTTATTATAGCACTAAACTTTTTAAATATAGCCTTAATAGCATTAATTAGCTCTATGACACTATGATTCAGAGATGTAATTTCGGAATCTACCTATCAGGGTTTTCATACTTTAGCCGTGCAAAGGGGTATAAATATGGGAGTTGGTTTATTTATAGTAAGTGAAGCTTTATTTTTTTTAGCTATCTTCTGAACTTTCTTTCATAGTGCTTTATCTCCTACTATTGAACTGGGTGCTAAATGACCTCCTCTAGGTGTAGATTCAATCAATCCTTTTGAACTACCTTTATTGAATACAATAATATTGTTATCATCTGGTTTTACAGTCACTTATGCTCATCACTGTATAATACAAGGAAATAGAAGTGGAGCTTTGTATGGTTTAATTTTAACGGTAACATTAGCTTTTTTTTTTACGGTTTTGCAAGCTGCAGAATATTCCGTTTCCTCTTTTACTATATCTGACAGTTCATTTGGTTCTTGTTTTTATTTTGGTACAGGCTTTCATGGGTTAACAAATAAAGCCCCTAACAATCTTATTACATCTACTTACATTAAAGCAAGAAATATTCATTATACTAAAATTTTTAGTCGTACATACCTAAATACTAATAGCAATACTAATAATAAAAAAGACAAACTAATAATTAGATAACAGAATTATTACTTTATTTTCTAGACATCTTTTTCAAATAAGCAAACAAGAAGAAAAGCCTATATTTATAGATAAATATGAAAAAATAAAACGAATAAGTTTTATATAAGATATAAATTTTAGTCTCCTGCAAACAAAGAAATTAAAAGATTTTATTGATTGATCGATCATAGTCGTTATTGTTTTCTACGGTTATCATAGATTGCCTCAGGGTATTTCTATTATTAATGAAATTAAAAATGGTATTAACAATTTTTGATTAGATAACAAAATCTCCTACCGTAAATAACATTGTATATATTTATTCTTAAGTGTCTGATCTTTTTTCTTTACCTGCACCTTATATTATTAAAGATGGTATTAGATATCTAAAAAATACTGATAGTTTAGTTTCTGAAAAATTAGGTCTAATTGCTATAGATATACACGGCAATAAAATAAATTACACTAGTATAAGTGAATGTAGTAGAGCTTTAGGTTTTGGTAGAGTAACAATTCAAAATTGTTTGTTAACTGGTAATAGACATAAAGGTTACCAGTTTGTTTATAATGTTTAATATTAAACATACTTACGCCCTTTTATATATTTACTATGTGTAATAAGTTTGACAGAAAACATAATTAATTGCATGAAAACACTATTTTTGTTAGATATTAATTCTAAGTATAGGAAAATATGCAGCCAATCATATATTATGTTAATTAATTTTATTAGTAATATATGCAGGTTCAACGACTAATAAAAGAGTATGAGTATTTCATACTTAAATTAACACGAATATTATGGAATTACAATATCTATGTGATATATAATTTAATATATAGTCTGAACAACAATGTGAGTTGTTGAAATAAGGATAAAGAGCCTTATAATAACAAAATTGTACATGTTATGATAGGTACTGCTTTTATCGCAGTAGGATTATGACGAGTACTAGCCTATCATTGTACTGACAATCATCATTTAGGACTTGAATCTTCAATACTTTATTGACATTTTGTAGATATTGTATGGTTATTCCTTTTTATATCTATGTATTACTGGGGATCTTAGTAATATGTCCAGATAGAGTTTATATTGTTTATAATTATTTATTTGAAACTATAGGTGATTGTGATGAGTTGGACTCGGACACAGAGTCGGATACGGAAACGATAACGGATGCGGTTATGGAAAGGGAGCGTCAAGAAGAGCTTAAAAATACTATAGAGGACGCAGAAAAGAATTTAAAAGAGGTCGAAAAAGCTCTAGAGCATGATAAAAATTTACCTGAAAACCGAAAGCATAATAACCGTCATTTAAATCACATAAAGGATGAATTCTCATCTTACTTGGACAAAAAAACAGGTAGTGATGTTACACAGAGTTTAAAAGAGATTGAGGCTATGTTAAAAGAAGAAATTGATTCTTTAAAAATTGACATTTACGGAGATCAGGTGGATAAAGATACAGATCAACCAGATAGCCCTGCTAAAACGGATAAAGCTGAAAACAATGATAAAACGGATAAACCCGAAAACCAAGATAAAATTAATCAACCTGTAAAGTCTTATGAGACAACTGACAAATATGATAAGTCTGATGAGAATATTAACCAACCTAAAGACAAAAAAGATCCTTTTTTTATTGAAGAGGAGATGCCTGGTTTTCTAGATGATTTAGATTAATTGTTTTAAATATAAACCAATATTTAATTATATGTTTGTTTAATTAATACTTTTGTTATTTCATTATTACTCTATAACATTTGATGTTATATTTTTTGTTACATGTATTTTTATAAAGAGATATTTGTTTTTTATACAGTTAAATTTGTTTATTATTTTAATTCACTTTTTAATATATAAATTATATAGATTTATCTTGTAATTATAATATATTTTAATAATAATATATTATATATTTAAATATATAGGGTCTGGTTTAATATCTATCCGCATATATTAAATATATAAACGGCCATAGGTTAATGGTAGACCGTTCGTCTTCCACACGATGTGTGTCGATTCAAATTCGGCTGGCCGTAATTTATTTAAAGGGTTAGTAACTTAATTGGTAAAGGGCTTTCTTGTCGAGAAAGTAGATGCCGGATCGTGGCCGGTCTGACTCGTTTTATATTTATATATAAAGGAAAAGTTGCTATTGGTAAAGCGAGATATTTGCTAAATATTGTGTAATAAACACATGGATGTTCGAATCATCTTTTTTCCGTACGTAGTAATAAAAAAAATTTTTTTTTATAACTAAATAATATAATTAAATCAGTTTTAAATATATAATGTTAAAATTAAACATATGCGACTCTAGGTATGGCTTCTTATTTGTAACCAATATGGCACCATCTCCATATAATCATCTTACTGTTATCATACAAAAAAAGCAAAGATGAGGTAAGATGATTCTTTATATTTTTATTTTTATTAAACATAAGGGCTGTTGTTACCGTTATGGTTACCGTTACAGTTACCGTTACCCTTAATTTATTTTACCGTTATTATATATTGTAATTATATTTTCCAAGCTCACTGTATTTCTATTATAGTATACTGCTCAATGTTTTTTACAATCATAAACAAAAAAACAAAATTGTATATATATATATAATCAGAATTATAATTTATAATATATATTAATTATATAGGTAGTTTATAGATAAATGGTGTATATAAAGGTTCCTTAACTTAATAGGTAAAGTATACTTTTGATAAAAGTAGGTTTGGCGTTCAAATCGCTGAGGAATCATATTTAGTTTTTGTTATTCTATTAATTAAAACTTAGGATTTTTATTTTACCTTAAATTTCTTCAATCACAAGGCTATAAACCCATTAAAGAGAATTGACCGAGTGGTTTAAGGTGATAAGCTTGAGACTTACTTGATCAAAATGATCACATCCGTTCGAATCGGATATTCTCTGCAGAAATATAATTTTGGTCATTTTTATATAACATCATATAAGGTACATATTTGGTAATTATGTAGCTAACATTTTTATTAAAAATATTGATAATCTGATCATGATAAACATATCTAAATACACGGGTTAGAGCCTGGTTGGTTAGGCGCCTCATTTGGGTTGAGGATTTTTTATGTTCGAATCATAATAACCCGAAAAATTTAAATGTATAAAGTACAACATTAATGTGAATAATATGGATAGTATTGTTTTGTCGTTAAATATATTTAATGGCGGCAAGTATACAAAGAAGCTATTATGGATTCACAGCTATATATTAAAGAGAGAATAAAACTTTTAATTTTGAAATCACACCTTTTATGATTTTTTTTTCTTTTGTTTTTAATCATTAATTTTTAATGATGATAATAATAGGATTAAAAAAGTAAATGGTCTGTTAGTAGATGAACTCTAATTAGAAATTAATTCAAAAAAACGAAGTGAATTGAAATATCTTATTAACTTCAGGAAAACAAATCAAACGAGATTCTGCAAGTAGTGAGAATGAAAGAGGAATAGCCTAATTAAGTAAAATGGAGTACATATCTGTTTGAATATAAAGGGGAACCTTCCTCTAAGGCTAAATATGATATATAAGCGATAGTTGGAAGTACCGTGAGGGAAAGGATTGAAATAGTAGTTTTATAAGCAGCTCGAGCGAAATTTAAATAAACAATGAGAGCGTACCTTTTGCATAATGGGTCAGCAAGTTAATATTAGACGCGAGCAGTAAAGCGAAGATAAACCAATTATGAAATAATGATGTAGTATCTAATATTAGACCCGAAGCCTAGTGATCTTACCATGATCAGGGTTATAAAAGCCCGGACGGTTTATCGTTGTAAAGATATCCGATGAATTGTGGTATGTTGGTGAAAGATAATACTGACTAGGATAGCTGGTCGGATAAAAGAAAAGAATTTATAATCTTTCTTGGCCAGATTGTTGTTGTTAACCTGCAGCTATAAACCATCAAATTGCGGGAACACCTTAAAGCAATTTCAACCAAACGGAAATAGCAATATATTTCGTGGCACAGGTAATGACTCGTGGTATGGTAAAATCGAAATTGATAGCGAAAGCTAATAGGTAATCCGCAGCCAAGCGCCTATTATATTATCTTTTGGATAAAGATAGGTGTGCAGTTCATCGACTAAACGTTGGTTGGCGCAAGCTTAAGATATAGTCAAGCCTCACTTGAAAAAGTGCAGGGTATTATAGTAATTAAATAAAAAATTAATAACTATACTACCCGTTAAATGGATAGTGTTTATAACTATTTAGGGAGAAGTACCTCTAATCTGCCGTACTAAAAAGGCTAAAGAGGTAGATCTGTTTCCGCGAAACCTATATAAGTAGGTAATTTAAATAACATCATAGCAGGTACAGAATTGTGGTCTCATATAGCTAACATGTTTATGAAATAGAAATGTTATCTGTAGACATTGGGGGATCGTGAAGATTCTATCAGTGAGTATTTGTTCTCGGAAGGGCTAAGATTAATATTGAATAATCAGACATAGTACGCAAAGGTTATTACAGCCTTACAGTAGAGTGAACCTCTTGCTAGTTTTTATAATTTTAGTGTTGATTCTCCGCAAGGATTAAATATATTAAAAACTTGGCTTTGCCTACAGATAATTATAAAAGCAAAACCTTCAAATTGACGGGAACGCCCTAAAGAAATTTCAACCAAACGAATATGGTAACATTATTCGTGGCACAGGTAATGACTCGTGGTAAGGTAAAATCGAAATTTATAAATTATATTTAATGGGTAATCCGCAGCCAAGCACCATAATGTTTATAATGGTGTGCAGTTCATCGACTAAATGTAGGTTGACATCATAAAAATAGATTATGATGTTTAAGATATAGTCAAGCCTCATCTGAAAAGATGCAATGGCAATAAAGTAATTTTAATAATACAATATGTTTTTTTATTTGCCAGTCGACTCTTGTAAAAGACTTAACACCGACAAGTGACTATCTTTCGAAAGGTAAATCATATTTTTACTGGGCTGACACCCCGCACATTGATTGTTAATAGAGTTAAGGTACTGCAAGATGCGATGTCAATCAGCTTGCATATATGAATATATATGCCGGACCTAGTGGAGACTCTAGCAATCCGATAAGTGAACTTGCTAATTTAGTAATTAACATGATCTACGTTTGGTATGAGACAAACACTAAGCTGTCGACATTACAAATTTAATAATAATAAAAGTTACAAAATTTAACAGTAGTAATAATAATTTAATATCTAATGCTACATTGGTTTCTCCTGTTAAAACTTATAAAAACTCAGAAGTTTTAAAGAGTCAGGTATTAAATGATAATAATAATAAATCCGGAATTTATTGTTGAACAAATTATCTTAATGGTAAAACGTACGTAGGAAGTGGAATAAATTTAGCCAAAAGATTAACCAGCTATTACAATAGAAATGAATTAAATAGAAATCCTAGACCCATAACTGAAAGTTTATTAAAATATGGATACCATAATTTTACATTAGATATTTTGGAGTATTGTTCAGAAGATAAACTTATTGAAAGAGAACAGTTTTATCTTAATATACTGGTTCCAGAATATAACATATTAAAGTATGCAAACTCTTTACTTGGTTTTAAGCACAGCAAGGAAACAATAGAAAAATTAAAACAAAGAGTTATTTCATCTGAACATAAAGAATTATTATCTTTAGTTCATAAAGGAAAGGTTGTTAGTCAGGAAACTAAAAATAAATTAGCTTCTGCAACTACAAATTACAAAAAAGATAATCCATTAACACCTGAGGCTTTAGCTAATATAAAAGCTAAAACTATAGCACGTGAAGGAGTATCGGTATCAGTTTTAAACAATAAAACTAAAGAATTAAAAGAGTTTACAACTCAAACTGAAGCAGGGCAATTTTTGGGTATTACAAGACAAGCAATCCATAATGCTATTAAAAGAGGTACATTAGTAAATGAAATGTACCATATAACAAAAAAACAAAAATAAAATTACTTTAGTTTTAGTTAATAACTAAAACCAGGTTTTAAACCTGTTGTCTAAATGGATAGTTATAATACAACTATTTAGGGAGAAGTTTATTAAATTTGGTCTATCTGACGCTTTGCGATAGAACAAAATAATAAACTCTTGTATGTCTAAAGGGAAACAGCCCAGAACAAGAGTTAATAAGGTTCCAAAATTATTGTTAAGTGAAATAAAAGTAGTATTTGTCCCAGACAACCAGGAAATAGGCTTAGAAGCGGCCATTTTTTGAAGACCTCGTAGCAGAGCACTGGTTTGTAGACTGTTTATATGATTTACAAGGATAAAGCACTGAAAATTTAACGGATCTAAACAATATACCGAAACCTTGTCCATATATATTTATATATCATAGTAATATATTGTATTTATGGGGTAGCGGAACATTGGGCTAATCTAAGATTTTTTCTTTATAAGACTTAATATCAGGTAACCCAAGTGAGAATGCTGACATGAGTAACGATAAAGGGAATAACTCCCTCGCCTAAAGCTTATGGTATTTACTTAAAGTAACGGCCTCTAAGTTTATGTAGTAGAGTAGTAAAATAAAGTAACGAAGCTAAAGTAAATGAAACGACATTTTTTTTGTTGTTTCACTAACTTTATAACGCTGTTTTAGTGTATTACCTAGTCCTTTAGGATTAAACGATGAGCAAATCTAGAGAGTTTACTGGCAAATAACATTTATGCACTTTAATATATAATTATGTATAACTAGTGTATAAAGAAGGTGATAAATGTTCTGGAAAACTGTAAACTCGACATGAAACTGCAGTAATGTATAGTGTGAGTAGTAGAGAGAAAACACGAAAGGAATTAAACGTTCCATCATGTCTATATCAACCGTACCTAAATACTATCGCAAGTAAGCAAGTAGAGAATACGAAGGCGTTCGAGTGAACAATCATTAAGGAACTCGGCAAATTAACTCTGTCGTAACTTAGGGATAAGGTGGGCCATTCCACTTGATTAATATCAAGGTTGGAAGAGGAGGCACAGAATGGTGTTGTACGACTGTTTAATTAAAACAAAGCATGCTGCAAAGAAAAAATAATTCGAAGTATAGTGTGTGAACTCTGCCCTATGACGGCTGGGTATACTATTTGCTTAATTGACTAATATAAGTTAGGCTTTGAAGGAAACCCCGTTCAATGGCGGCTTTACAGATGAGAGTCCTAAGGTAGCGTAATACCTTGGCCGTTAAATGCGGTCTTGCATGAATGACGTAACGATACAACAGCTGTCTCAATGATTGGCTCGGTGAAATTGGAATAACAGTGCAGATACTGTTTACCTGTAGATAGACGAGAAGACCCTATGCAGCTTTACTGTTGCTAGTTATTGGATATGATATACCAAGTCTTAGCGTATAAGGTAGTTGATTAGACAACGATGTAACACCTTTACTTATGGGGATCATATTGAATTACCACAAGTGGTGGAACAATTGCTGGGTGGCAGTTTATGCGGGGCACAGATCCCATAAAAAGTACCTGGGAGTATCCAAATTTTAATTCTATAAAAAAAACATACTTGCAAGCAAGCAAATATATAGAGATTACCTTTATATATTTAATAAAAATTCTGCTACAGCAGTAGCCTGCTATTTTTTTTTTTATTAGTTTGCTATTAGTGATAATTAATTTATTACTAATCTAATTATTTATCTATTTAAGTTAGAACTTTTTTTTTAACCAAGTAGGATTTTAACTATCTAAATATATAGATGTAATTAAAACATTATATAGTTATTATATAAAAAAAAAGATATAATATACTAGAAATGTTTTTTGTTGTTAACTAGTTTATCTATAGATTAATAAGAGATAACTAGCTAAATGATAATTATTTTACTCATAAAGTTTAACGGCTTAATCTTGCTTTACTGTTTGACTTACATGTCTTTCAGTCGCGTAAGCGGGGCATATGATCACAAGATGCAGAAAGGAAAGGTCTTGGATTATTGAAAAAGCTACGCTAGGGATTAAATGTTAGTCCTCCAATGTTTATTTTTGTATTAACTATTGGTAATTATCTGGGTAAAATTCAAGAAATACTTGTTAACATAATAAATAAAGTATATTTGAAGCGAAGCTAACTCAAGCATAGTTATAATTATAAAATAGAATTATACTTACAGAGTTTGAACGTTCAACGACTAGAAGGTGAGTATTGCTAACAATAACCTTTTACTAACCCCCAGCATCTATATATATATATATTATCTAAATAATATTGGACATATCTTATATATTTATCATCTATTTTTGGTTTTTACTCTTTTTATTAATTATCTTTTTTTGATTTTATATTTTTATTAGAAAAAAGGTGGGCCATTCCACTTGATTAATATCAAGGTTGGAAGAGGAGGCACAGAATGGTGTTGTACGACTGTTTAATTAAAACAAAGCATGCTGCAAAGAAAAAATAATTCGAAGTATAGTGTGATTTTACTGTTCGTAATTTGTACAAAAAAAATAAGACCTCTAAAATATTTACGACTAGAATAAAAAAAAATAAATGACAATTAAAAATAATATAATATAAGATTAAGAAAAGATGATTAAGATATGTCTGTATAATAATTAATATTTTTTAATTTCCTGTTACTGCGTTTGTTTCTTTCAGAAACAGGAACAAATTATTAGTGTAATAGACTCAATTCCTTAGTTTGATATTGGTATTTATATTATTAAAAAATTTGTTATATATTAATAATATTTCAACAATAATATAAATAGAAGATGATAATAACTATTAACAGGTGAATAGATTAAAAGTTGAGCTCAGGACATATATCTAAATATACAAAAAAGTCCTATTTAAGAATCAATTAAATGTTAAACATATTTAATCTAAAGTTAAATAACTCTAATTTTTTTGTTACTAAAAAAGAGAAGATAGATAACAAAAGTAATGATAGAGGTCAAACTAGACATTATCCTCCTGCAAATAGAGAGTGATTTAATAGTATATATGCTTATAATAAAAATACAAGTAAATTATTACATGTTGCTGATAAAGCTATACTTATACTGATAAAAAGTTATTTTAATTTATATAGCGCTGACTTAGAAAAAACTAAAAAAACTCGTCGTACACGTAGATTTAGAAGGTTATCAGTAAATAGAATACTGATTAGTAGAGCAGAACTAAAACACACCAGTGATAAGGTAATTATAACTATATATATATATAATAGGCACCTTAAATATTATCTAAACAAAATAAAAACAATAGCAACATTAAATATATTAAAAAAAAAACTTTCTAAACAAAAATTACAAATTATTGTGAACAATGGTTTAAAAATTACATCCAACGTTTTAAAACAAAAAAAAATACTTTTTGAAACACTTAATATAGGTAATAATAAGTTTAATAATTACGGAAATAATTATGTAAATAAGTATTTAAAAATTTTTATTTTTAAGTGTTTACATGAAGAAATGTTATATTTAAATCTAAAACAAATAATATTTGTTAATAAATCTAAATTTAATTGTAATTATCTTTTACCTTTAAGTAGCTTAATAGCCAAAATTTACAAAAAAAAAATAGAGTTTAATATTGTAAACCTAAAATATTTATATTTAAACAGTTATATTTTTACAGAAACTCTTGTTACAAAAATTAAAAATAGAAAAAATAGAGTATTAAGAGTATTAAAAGCTTCATTATCAATGTTTAAACTACCACCTTTAAATAAACTAGCCATATTTGACGATATGTATAATAGAAAAAAAAAAGCACAAAACTTAAAAGTTAACCATGTATTGTCTAATCCTAATTTTATGTTATTTAATAAAGGTTTAAGATTACAACAACAAGGGAAAGGGTTAGGGAAAGGGAAAGGGAAAGGGAAAGGAATTAATAGTATAAGCAATAATTCTGATTATGATACCTTAGACTTAATATTGTCTAAAGTGTATAGTAAAAATTTATTGCAAAATAAATTAGTAAATATAGATATAACTAAAAAAAAAGAACATGTAACCAATACCGTTTTATGTTCTATTAAACACAAGTCTGTAAGCGGTATTAGAATAGAAGCAGCTGGTAGATTGACTAGACGTAATACTGCAGAAAGATCTGCTTATAAATTAAGATATAAAGGTAATATTCGAAATGAAGATTCTTCGTTTAAAGGACTTTCTACTGTTATATTAAGAGGTCATGCTAAATCTAACTTACAGTATACAAAGTTAAAATCTAAAAAAAAAATCGGATCTTTTGGTTTAAAAGGATGAATTAGCAGTAACTAATGATTATTTTTTACCTTATATTATTAACTAAGGTTAATTAAGTTTAATTAATAACATATCTACTATTGCATTATAATGTCTTTAATTAATAACATAATTATACATGATCTTACTTGATTCACTATTGGTCTTTTTTTATAACCATTTTAAATTTGTTTCTCTAATATGGCTTCTTTTTGTTGGTTGTAAACAACTCTAGGCTTAAATATTATATTAATATGAGTATAATAAATATCGCATTGCTAATATATTAGATACTATATATAGGTGAAGAAATAGTCTGAACCCCCTTATGAAAGGGGGAAATAAAGGATAAAAAGCCTTTATGATAACAAATGTTGAACAGGCTAATTGCGCCAGAGAGTTCATATTGAGTGCGCAGTTTGGCACCTCGATGTCGGCTTAGCTCATCCACATGGATGCAACAACCATGAAGGGTTCGACTGTTCGTCGATTAAAGAGTTACACGAGCTGGGTTAAATACGTCGTGAGACAGTATGGTTTCTATCTTCTAGAGGAAATTAGAATAAAATAAGGATAGCCCCTTGTACGTAAGTAAATGGGTATATTAACCTCTGGTTTACCTGCTGTTTATGTTCCTATATTAATTTAAATTATAAGTTTATATAAAAAGGACATTCTTTTTAATATGGCTTATTTTGGGGTTTTACTTTTCACTATAGTAATTTTTAACATAGGCACGGCAGGAAGGCTATGTTAGTTAATGATAAGAGCTGAATACATATAGGCACGAAACTGACCTTTAGATATTCTTAAATAAACGTAGTTTAATACTACGATTTTAGGTCCTTATAGTTTAAATATGAAAATATTAAACAAGTATAATTAAATAAAATTAATCTGGGTTTAATATTATTATTTTTTACCATAAAGATTTTAATTAATAGGCTTTAGCTGACAGAATTGTGACATTTTTAGGCACTAAGTACTAATTTTTTTTTTACTGAACAATACACTTATTAAAACATTAACATGTCTTTATATACAACAATTTATATTACTGTTTTATAAAAATATACCTATTTATGTTATATTGTTATACTAGCTAAAACAAAACACTTAATATTGATCTTTTCTTATCATGGTCATATACAAATTCAACTTTTATGATATAAAAAAATATAAACAAGTATGATTAACATTATATTTTAATCGTATGTTGGTTTATAACCAATAAGCCGTATCATAAACAGAATAAACGTTAACTTTTAATGTAGTTATAAACTACTATTATATTTTAATTTAAACTTAATGCCTGGTTAGCATAAAAGTAATGCAACCGTTTTGTAATCGGTAGAAGTAAGTGCGATACTTGCACTGGGCTTTGTTATAATAATATGTTCATGTAATGTAGTTTCATGTATAGGCCCAATAGTCTAGTGGTTAAGACATTATGCTTTCACCATTAAAACGAGGATTCGATTTCCTCTTGGGCTAGATTTTATAATAAAAAAAAATGCGGATTGATGTAATAGTAACATGCCTGGCTCATGACCAGTTTATAGAGGTGCGAATCCTTTGTCCGTTATAGGGTTTTCGTATACTACAATTATATCGGAATAATCGGACAACCCCATAAGGCTATATGTAAAGCAAGCTGCACATGCCTGGTTAATGACCAGTCTACAGAGGTGCGAATCCTTTGGGGGGGGGGTAATCGGGTTTCCGTTTACTACAATTATATCGTAATAATCGGACAACCCCTTAAGGCTATAGCTTAATAGGTAAAGCAAGCTGCTCATGATAGCTCAGATGAGTGTTCAAATCATTCTGGCCTTATAATAATACTTATAAATATAAATATTATAGTCCGAGTGCTGGAATTGGTAGACAGAGCGATCTTAAATCTCGCTGGTATAATGCCATAAACGTTCAAGTCGTTTCTCGGATAATTAGTGTTATAATCTATTAGATTTTAAATACGATGTTATGTAAAAAATTTTGTATAATTTGTAATAATGATGGTTTTCATTGTTATTTATATTATTATTAGTAATAATAATAATGGTGAATATCAGTAAAGTAATAAATACTAATTCGGTTAGGTAAATCATATTATGAGGGGCTGGTTTATAAGGGGCCCTGTGTAATTATAGTATATATCATTTTTTTTAGATGTTTTAACGGTTCTATAGCTCTGAGTGATAATTGATATACTTACGCCTGAACCGCTATAAGTGGAGTATTAATTACGTATTTACGTATTCTCGTTTTTGTCTTGTCGAGTTTTTAACTTTATTGGGCAGGCTTTTTAAGGAAAGCCGCTACAGCCAAAAATGGAATAAATCTACTATAGTATCCATGTTGTGTACGTATTGTATCACAGGTAATTAGTATCGTTATTATGATTGTTAGGTGTTTTTTTTTATGTACAAAAATAGGAAGACTGTTTATTACGATCTTTATGATACTGGGGATTTGAGTATGTCTGTTTGTGATGGCCCGCCTTATTTTTTTTATATATAAAAAATTAGTATACAGGTAGCAAGCCTATCCGTTATACAGGGGGTGACAATCGGAAAGCGTATCCTATCAAACATAATAGATTTTTCTCTTTGTATACGCAACCCTGTAAAAAGAAAAACCATGAATATGGACATGGCCATGGTAATGGAAAACACAAATAAATATGAAAATATAATGTCCCTTGTTCCATCCCTTTCATATGCAAATGCCTATATTGAAAAAAGAGATATACTAAATTAGAATACAAGAACTGGTACTTAGGGATCAACTCACGTAATATAAGGAAAATTTTATGTTGGCTCTGCTATAGATTTATCTAGTAGATAACTAAGTTATTATTATATACTTGGTTGTAAACCAAGAAAAATAATAGTTTGATACATAAAGCATTGTTAAAATATGGAAACTCAAGCATCCAACGAGATATAATCGAATACTTTTACCCTGCCATTCTAATTGAGAGGAAACAATACAATCTTAATCACTTTAAACCTGAATATAATATTAAAAAAACTGAATAATATCTAATAGGATTTATACACAGTGAAGCTTTAATTTATCTTAGAGGTGCGACTAAATTAGGTCGTAAACATACGGAAGCGGCTAAATAGCGACTGCTAATGCCCAACCTCAGTCTTACTGTCACAGATAATTAAACGGGTGAAAATAGATAGTTTTCATTTGTGATTAATTAAAAGCCGCTTAATTTATTGGTATACATTACTCTTATGTTACTAAATTTATAAAAAACAAACTATAAAAAATATACTGTAGTGAAAAAAGAACTTAATTAATTTATGTAGTTTAACTGCACTTTTTTTTTCTGTTTCTTTGGTAGTTTAAATATTATAATTTAAATTAACGGGGATATAGTTTAACTGGTAAAACGTCGATTTTGCATATCGTTATTTTGGGATCGAGTCCTGATATCTCCATTAAATCTAAGTTTAGTGTTATTTTTTTTTAAATATTTTACCCTTCATGCATATAAATAAAATATAGCATCCTACTTTGGTATTTATATTTATATTATTAGTCGAGTCTTTTATTAGGATATTTTTATTCATCTTTTTTTTATCCTTATAATCCTATATTAATATTAATAAATTAAAAGTATAATAAACATAGCCAATAAAAACTTTTAATTATGATTGTGAAGCTGCTAAATATTGGAATCAACAAACAGAAGGCAATAATTAAAATTTATATAACACTAGGTAGCGTGTGTGTCTTTCTATACAAAGCAATTAATCTTATTGTAGGCCTTCTAATTTTTAAATAAATGATATATTTATTTAATATTCTATTATGTTAAATAAATATATAATATAGCTCGAGTAGCTCAGTTGGTAGAGCGGAACACTGAAGATGTTTAGGTTATAAGTTCAAATCTTATTTCGAGCACTTGTTTTTGTTCATTTTACTCAATTAATATTTATAGATCAAAGATAACTATATTTATGAATTATTATTAATCCTTAATTTGTAGCTAATGCTGTTTTAATCAAAAAAAACATTTTTTTTTACATTGGTCTTTATATACTGTTAAATGGTATTGATGTAAATATGTTATGTTGAGCTATCTTAGTTAATAAACAATAAGCCATCACAAATAAAAGTTTTACTAATAATTACATAAAAGATGCTAATACCAATAGTAAAGATAATGAGACTAATTCAACTTATATATATATGAACAGTATAATTAAAATAATAAACAAAAAAGGTAGTGATGGAATTGGTAGACATGAATAGCTTAGGACTATTTGATTTAAAAATCTTATCCGTTCAAGTCGGATTTACCTTACTCACACATAGTAAATTAAATACTTTTTTTTACTGGTTAGTACCAGCACCAGCACCAGTACCAGTACTAATACCAAAAAGTGTTTTTTTTATCATTTTACTTTACTTGGTATATGGTTGTTATTACCATCTATTCATCTTATTGTTGTTTTTTGTTATAATTAAATATTATTTTTATATTCATCTTTTTATATATTCATATATATCATACATTATTAATATTCATATACTATTAAACATTTATATATTAAAATAACAATTAAACTGTTTAGTGCTATTGTTGATTATATTAAGAATCTTACCTAATATTAATAATCTTCAATTACTATTAATTGATTAAGAGTGTAGTGAACATATGATGAATAGATTAAAATTCTAGCTTTTATCTATGTTGTAGACTAATCGGTAAGTCATAAATTTTTGGTATTTACTAATGAGTGTTCAAATCACTCCAACATAAAACAAGATTGTTTATTATCTTAATATAATTAATTGAATGTTATTAAAAAAAAGGTATAGTGGTTATAGTTCAATTGGTAGAACAACTGTATGTGGAATAGTATGTTCCCTGTTCAAATCAGGGTCTCCACAATTTAAAGTATTTAAGTCTGGTAATAATTTATATAGATCAATGTTTATGCAATATAGCCAGGATAGTTCAACTGGTTAGAACGTTAATTTCATGCATTAAGAATGAGAATTCGATTTTCTCTCCCGGCTAGTATTATTAATTGTTTTAATACCATATAATTATAAAAAAAAAAGTTTTATTTTTAACTGTTTTTATCTAAATGATTTATTTTTAATCATATGTTTCTCACTATTACATGTTAATGGTTTGGCTTATTGGTTGTAAAACCAAGATAGCCCTACATATCATATATGTTCTTAATATTGTTATGCATAAATTAAGTTTAAACCCTACAAATTTAGTGTGATTAGGCAAATATTAAGTTTATAAGATTAATTTTAATATAAGGATTAAAATATAGAGTAATTTGAAGTAGGGTGATTTGGCCTTATCGTCATTTTATAATCTCATATTATCTTTTAAATAAACAAGGTCATACAAAAAAGAGTAAGATGAGTATTAAAGTTAAAAAAGTAGGTTTGAATCCTACTAAAACAATGATTATTTATTCTATTTTATCTTTACTACTGTCTAATGCTGCCACTCTTAGACGAGATATGTCTATACTCTATTCTAGGGTGGCAATAATAATTTTGCTTCACTGTATCTCCATTGCTTTTTGCAGCTTATTTATTTATAAATCTTTATGTAAAGGAATAGGTTTGTTTGGGGGCTTATTTCATGCTACATCTCTAACGCAAATATTTCACATATTTATATTTTTACTGAGTGCTATAATTTTGCAGTTAACTGCTTTTTATCCTAGGAAAGTTTGAATTAAAGAGTATTCTAGCTTATCTAATATTTGAACTAAGTTTTTTTATGATAAAACAGAAATAATTAATAAAATGGGACAACAATTTAAAATAATTGAGTATCCTTTGATTATATTATTTATAATAACAGGGGCTATCTTTTTAGTATCAACTAGTGATATAGTTTCTATTTTTATTTCAATAGAGCTCCAAAGTTATGGATTATATTTGCTTTCAACATTGTACAGAAATTCTGAATTATCTACCTCTGCTGGACTTACTTATTTTTTATTAGGAGGTTTATCCTCTTGTTTTATCTTACTAGGTACAAGTTTATTGTATGCAAATTCAGGTACCACTAACTTAGACGGGTTTTATATAATAACTAGTTTATCAAATATAGCTAATCAGGATTATATAAGTAATGTTATCTACTGATATAAACCTTTTTATATTAACATATCACTTCTTATAATGTCAGTAGGGTTTTTATTTAAAGTATCTGCTGCACCTTTTCATTTTTGAAGTCCTGATGTGTATGACGCCCTACCTACAATAGTTACAACTTTTGTTGCAATAATAGCTAAAATATCTATTTTAATTTTTTTATTAGAACTAGTACACTATACTAGTAATTGTTTATTTTCATATAAATTTAGCTGAACGTATAGTTTATTAATAAGCTCCTTATTATCTCTAATTATAGGAACTGTTTTAGGTTTAACACAGTTTAGAATAAAAAGATTGTTTGCATATAGTACTATATCGCATCTAGGTTTTATATTATTAGCTTTAAGCATTAATAGTATAGAATCTATACAAGCTTTTATTTTCTACCTAATGCAGTATAGCATATCTAACTTAAATGCCTTTATTTTATTAATTAGTATCGGATATTCATTATATCCATTTATTTATGATGATTCTGTTAATAGTAGCATGACTAATAAAGAACAATATCTAAAATTGCTAGATAGAAATAACTCACCAATACAACTTATAAGTCAGATAAAAGGCTATTTCTATATAAACCCTGTTTTAGCCTTAAGTTTAGCTATAACTCTTTTTTCTTTAGTAGGTATACCACCTCTAATAGGGTTTTTTGCCAAACAAATGGTATTATCTGCTGCGTTAGATAGTGGTTATGTATTTTTAACTTTAATAGCTATATTGACTAGTGTTGTAAGTGCTGTATATTATTTAGGTGTTTTAAAACAAATATTTTTTGATAAACCTGAATACAAATTAAATCCAGCCTTTGAAAATGTTACCTTATATGGTAGCGTTATTACTGTTAATCATCCCTTATTACTAAAAAAAAAGTAACATTTAAAGTTAAAAACATAGTATTATCAAGTTATTTAACTATTACTGTATCTAGCTTAACTTTAATATTATTATTATTTATATTCACCCCACAAGAATGACTAAGTTTGGCTAATTTATTAGCACTAATAATGTTTAACCCTTAAATGTCCAGTACTATTTTATTCTTTATTTTTATACCTTTACTAGCCTTTATTTTGCTGGCTGTTAATTTAATATTTGCCCCTCATAATCCATATAAAGAAAAAGACAGTGTATTTGAATGTGGTTTTCACTCGTTTTTGGGACAAAATAGAACACAATTTAGCATTTCCTTTTTTATTTTTGCATTACTTTTCCTGCTCTTTGATCTAGAAATTCTTTTAGTTTATCCTTATATAGTTAGTGCCTATACTAATGGTATATATGGTTTAGTGATTATGTTAATATTTTTTATTGTATTAACATTAGGATTTGCTTTTGAATTAGGTAAAAAAGCACTTAGTATTGATAGTAGACAAGTATCTGTTGTATCAGACAATAAGCAAAGTAGCATTATAAATAAAATAAAATAATTATATTAATAATAACAGCAATAAATATTATTATAACATTAATAAGTTAGGTTTTAATAATAGATTATATTGATATAATATATATAAATAATTTTTAATTTTTTAAAATCTAAAATTTAAAGATATGTATATAAACACGTCATCAATATACATTTGACTCACAGTCAAATGTATCCCTCCGTTCCATATAGATGTCTGTTACAGGTATACACTTTTAATCTATAATTATTAAAATGAATTTATCACTAATACTTTTTTTAATAGGAATCCTTGGGTTTGTTTTAAACAGAAAAAATATAATCTTAATGCTTATTTCAATAGAAATAATGCTTTTAGCTATTACGCTCTTAATACTGGTAAGTTCGCTTAGCTTTGATGATATATTAGGCCAAACATATGCTGTATATGTTATAGCAATAGCTGGTGCAGAATCAGCCATAGGTTTAGGTATATTAGTAGCATTTTATAGATTTCACTCTTCTTTAATCTCATTCTGTCTATTTTGTGGCAAGAAAACTTATTGTTTATACGTACTACCTACCCGGGGTGTTAATTTTCGTAAAAGAATAGCAACAAGTTATCTAACTAACCATTTTAAAAATTATTCTACCTACCATTATAAAAATTATTTACTTGATCCCTGATTTATTACTGGGCTTTTTGATGCGGAAGGTTCTTTTGTAATTACAATCTCTAAAAAATCTTAGATATAAAACAGGATGAAATGTACAAGCTATAATTCAAATATAAATGCATGAAAAGGATAGAGCTTTAATTCAATCTATCCAGGACTTTTTCGGTGGTATAGGTTATGTATCTAAACCTAATAATACCTCAACGGTATAATTTAGAGTTAGTACTATAAAAGATATAATTAACATAATTATTCCACATTTTGATAATTATCCTTTAATAACTAAAAAGTCATCTGATTATATTTTATTTAAACAAGTTGCTTTACTTATGTTAAATAAAGAACATAATAATTTAGAGGGATTACAAAAAATAGTTAACCTTAGAGCATTTCTTAATTTAGGTTTATCTAAAGATTTAAAAGAAGCTTATCCTGAAGTTGTTCCTATAAAAAAATCAAATAACTTCACCGAAGCAATGTTTAATAATTTATCACCAGAATGAGTAGCAGGATTTTCTACAGGAGAATCTAACTTCTTTATTACTGTTCAAAAATCTAAAACTAAGAGTAGTTTAGCTGTATGATTACGTTTTTCTATAGGTCAACATTCAAGAGATCCATCGTCGCCGATGGTCTTGTTAATTTCTTTAGTTGTGGTTATGTAGCTAAATATGAAAAACGTACAGTTTGTGAGTTTATTGTAACAAAAATAGACCATATAGTTATACATATAATACCTTTTTTTGAAAAATATCCGGTATTAGGATAAAAGTATTTTAATTATTTAGGTTTCAAGAGTGCAGCAAATATTATTAAGAATAAAGAACATTTAAATAAAGATGGGAAAGGTTTATAACAATTTTTACAATTAAAAAATGGTACTTCGCTAATTAACACAGATAAAGCTCTAAATAATCACAGAGATGAGACAGGCAAAGAATAAATTAGATCAGAAAAGGAGAAGTAAACCTTCTTCTAGTCTTAAATTGAAAAAAGTTTGAGGCGAAACCTTCAAATTGCGGGAAGTTCTTAAAGACAAATCTACCAAATTAATACAGTAATGTAATTAATGGAACAGGTAATGACTCGTTGTAAGGTAAAAACGATTTGTATGAAGAAATGAAATAGATAATCCGCAGCCAAGCACCTTAGGTATTTAGGTGTGCAGTTCATCGACTAAAAGTAGGTTGGTTTATAATTATATGATTATAATAATTATTTGCTTAAGATATAGTCAGGCATAACCTAAAAGTTATGGGTCTACCCAGCCTTCCTAAGGAAATAAAAAAATTAATATTTCTATGGATAAGGGGAAACACGAAGAGGAAGCATTGCTATAGAATATAAATAATGTATTTAGCCATAATCATCTTACCTTTATTAGGATCAATAGTATCTGGTTTTTTTGGTAGAAGAATTGGAGTTGGCGGGGCACAAATAGTTACATGTGTTTCTGTAATTGTAACAACATTATTAGCAATAATTGCTTTTTTTGAAGTAGGTTTAAAAGACATTCCTGTATCTATACAAATCTTTAGATGAATTGAATCAGGATCTCTTGTTGTATTATTAGGATTCCAATTTGATGCATTAACGGTTTCTATGTTAATACCTGTGTTAATAGTTTCTTCTTTAGTACATATATATTCAATAGGATATATGAGTCATGATCCACATAATCAGAGATTTTTTTGTTATTTAAGTTTATTTACTTTTATGATGATTATTCTTGTTACAGCTAATAATTTTTTATTAATGTTTATTGGTTGAGAAGGTGTAGGAATATGTTCATATTTATTAGTAGGTTTTTGATTTACAAGAATAGCAGCTAATCTAAGTTCTATGTCTGCCTTTTTAACAAATAGAGTGGGTGATTGCTTTTTAACTTTAGGTATGTTTGCTATATTATGATCATTTGGTAATATAGATTACTCTACTGTATTTTCATTAGCTCCTTATGTTAGTGAAAATATTGTTACAATTATAGGAATTTGTTTTTTGATTGGTGCTATGGCTAAAAGTTCTCAAATTGGTCTACACATCTGATTACCTATGGCGATGGAGGGTCCTACACCTGTTTCTGCATTAATACACGCTGCCACAATGGTAACAGCTGGTGTATATCTACTAATGCGTACAGCCCCTTTAATAGAATATAGTTCAACTGTACTAATACTTTGTTTATGAGTAGGAGCTATTACTACTATATTTAGTTCTCTTATAGGTCTATTTCAACAAGATATTAAAAAAGTTATAGCTTATTCCACTATGAGTCAATTGGCTCGAGAGTGTAATACTCATTCAATTACATTCAGGCATCAAACTATATGCGTAGAAGTCATATTTAATATATTAAATCAAATTATTAATATGATTAATTCGCAGATAACCAAAGCTCATGATTATTTAATAAATAGTCATAATAGTTATAATCTTTTTAATTCATCTCTCATTCATTGATTGTACTATTACATACTTAAGTTTGTAATTATGTCAGTAAGGTGAAAGATTATAATTATCAGTAAGTCAGTAGGAATCTCAGAGGCCATACGTTTGATATTAATCTTTATTAAATTAAATTTAATTAATTTAACACAAAACCCATCTATTTTGAGTATATTTTTTTTTTCATATATTTTACAAGCAATATATGTTTTTATAGAGATAAATATAATTTATTATTGCGCTAGTAATGTAAAAATATCAGCTAACTATAATATAAATACAAATGCAACTATTCAAGTGAATAATTCAGGTAATAATGTAAATAATGATAAGGATTTATCATTTAAACAATGATTAGCAGGATTAATAGATGGAGACGGATATTTTCTTTTAACTAAAAAAGGATATAATAGTTGTGAAATTACTATGGATGCTAGAGATAAAAAAGCATTATATGAAATAAAACATAAATATGGAGGAAGTATAAAACAAGTTTCAAATGCTAATGCTTATAAATATAAATTAAGACATAGAGCAGGATTAATTTTATTAATTAAAGATGTAAACGGATTAATAAGGAATCCTACACGATTATTACAAATGAATAAAATATGTGTAAAATTTAGCATACAATTAAAATATCCTAATCCTTTAACTTTTAATGATGGATGATTAAGTGGATTTATTGATAGTGATGGATCAGTTTATTTTAATGAAGCATCTGGACAAGTATTTATAGGTATATCTCAGAAAAATAGATATTTATTAGAACCTTTAATATCAATATACGGAGGTAGAGTTGATATTCTTAGTCCTAAAATAGAAGCATTTAAATTTATTATTTATAGAAAAGCTGAATTATTTAATTTAATAGATAATTATTTTAATAAATATCCTTTAAAAACTGAAAAAATGAAAAGAATTAATTTAATAAAACAATTTTATTTATTAAGAATTCATAGAAAAAGTCAAGATATAAACAAATTTAATGAATGAGTTAAATTCAAAGATAGATGAGAAAAATTCCAAGATTAATAAAGAAATGGTCCAAAATACAATTTATTTTTGTATTTCAGCAATTAGGGATGATGGTAATTGCAGTAGGTTTATCATCTTATAATATTGCCTTATTTCATTTAATTAATCACGCCTTTTATAAAGGACTTTTATTTTTAGGAGCTGGTGCTGTAATACATTCTTTAGCTGATAATCAAGATTTTAGGAAATATGGTGGATTAAGACCTTTTTTACCTTTAACTTATTCAGTAATGCTGATAGCTTCCCTTAGTTTAGTGGCTTTCCCTTTTATGACTGGGTTCTATAGTAAAGATTTTATACTTGAATCAGCATATGGACAGTTCTATTTTTCTACTACTGTTGTTTATTTTATAGCTACCATAGGTGCTATGTTTACAACTTTATATTCAGTTAAAGTTTTATATTTAACTTTTTTAACTAATCCGAATGGCCCCTTAATTAACTATAAACAAGCACATGAAGGTAATATTTTTATATGTCTACCTTTAATTATATTAGCTGTATTTTCTATCTTTTTTGGTTATATAACTAAGGATATATTTATAGGATTAGGTTCTGGTTTCTTTTCAGACAATAGCTTATTTATACATCCTACACATGAAATTATGTTAGATACTGAATTCGCTGTACCAAGCCTATTTAAATTACTACCTTTAGCTTTCACCCTTACAGTTTGTGCTATATCTTTAGTTTTATCTGAATTCTTACCTAACATACTTATTTCATTTAAATTTACTAGAGTGGGTTATAATATATTCAGTTTTTTCAACCTACGGTTTTTATTTGAACTTTTATATAATAAATATATAACTCGTCTCGTATTAAAATTAGGAGGACAAACTACCAGGGTTTTAGATAAAGGTTCCGTAGAACTATTAGGACCTTATGGTTTAGAAAAAGGACTACTTAAAATTAGTAATAATTTGGGTAGTTTAGATACTGGTGTTATAACATCTTATGCTTTGTATATATTAATTGGTTTAATTTATTATATTTTAATGGCATACCTATCTTTAACTCATAGTAGTTTATTGTTATTGATTATGTTTAGTTTGTTTGTTTATTTTTTTTTTGAAAAGGTTCAGGTAAAGGGTAAAGGGAGCTTATAATTGATACTTTAAATTAACCTTTATTTGAATAAATCTCACTTTTTTGAAAAAAAGTAAAAATCTTACTTTTTTGAAAAAAAGTTAAAATTATTTATTATATTATAATTATGTTATAATTATATTTATATAAAGATACATATTATTATAATGTTACCGTGGCCATGTACCGTTTTACATTATGATAACTCCAATAGATATTACAGATATATTATTATATCTGAAATACTCAATACATCTACCTAAACTAAAAAAAAATTTTTTTATTTATTAATTATATAGACGTGATTTTGGGGATTATTTTAACTTTTTATAATTATAATAAAAATGTTACTTTTATTTTTGCTAGGTATTCCTATTACGGGAATATTAATTGTTTTTATTTACATAAATGCGTCTTGGCATGATAGGCTAGATTTTAGTCTTAATAAACGAATTAAGTATACAGGACTAACTACATCGATAGTAAACTTGTTTTTATCGTTTATTATTTTTATTGGTTTTGATTTTAGTAGCAACCAATTTCAATTTGTACGAGAATATCATCAAATAAGTTATTTTGATTTTTATTTAGGTGTAGATGGGTTATCTATATATTTTTTGTTGTTAACAACTATTATAACACCTATCTCATTATTATCTAATTGAACATCTATATCTGAAAACATTGGATCATATGTGATAATAATGTTATTACTAGAAACACTGTTGTTATTCGTATTTTTAGTACTAGATATCCTATTATTCTATATATTTTTTGAAAGTATCTTACCTCCTTTATTTATATTAATTGGATTCTTTGGTTCTAATAATAGAGTAAGAGCATGTTTTTACTTGTTTCTGTATACACTATTAGGCTCATTATTTTTATTATTGTCTATTGTTACAATGTCTTCAATAATGGGAACAACGGATTTTGATGCACTATATAAAACAAACTTTCAATATTTTTCTCAATTATTTTTATTTTTCGGTATTTTTATAGCTTTTGCTGTAAAAACACCAACTATATTTTTAAATACTTGACTATTAAAAGCTCATGTTGAATCACCTTTAGGTGGTAGTATAATTTTAGCTGGTATAGTTTTAAAATTAAGTCTATATGGTATACTAAGATTAATACTACCTTTGTTGCCTAAAGCTTATTTAGATTACACATATCTAGTTTATTTAATAGGAGTTATATCTATTATATATGCTAGTGTTAATACTCTAAGAACTATAGATGTTAAAGAGCTTATTGCTTACTCATCTGTCTCCCATGCTTCAGTTTACCTATTAGGGGTATTTAGTAATACAATACAAGGAATTGAGGGTGGTATAACTTTAGGTTTAGGCCATGGATTTGCTTCCTCTGGATTATTTATTTGTGCAGGGGGTGTTTTATATGATAGATCTTCTACAAGATTAATAACTTATTATAGAGGTATGAGTCAAATTATGCCTTTATTTTCTATTATTTACTTTATACTATGTTTAGGTAATGTAGGTACACCTCTCACTTTAAATTTTATAGGAGAGTTTCTCTCCCTATACGGAATATTTGAAAGATTGCCTATAGTAGGTGCTTTAGCTTGTTCTTCTATACTATTATCTGCTGCCTATACCATAAACATGTTTACAAAAATTTGTTTTGCTGGATCATTTTCTAAGTTTTTTATTTCTAATATACCTGATTTAAATAAACGTGAATTTTATATTTTATTTACACTTGTGGCATTTACAATTATATTTGGTGTATACCCTTCTCCAATATTAGATGGTTTACATTATAATGTATCTTGTTTAATATATCAAGCATAAAGTTTACAAATTTTTGTATATTTTTATTATTTATGTTATGTTACCGTTGCCATGCACCCCTTTATATAATTAAAATATTAGTATAAATTAGACTATAAAATATCGTCCAAATATTATAGCGATAAAATCAATATATATGTATAAATATTTAAACTAACATAATTTATACATTTATATTTTACTAACTATATATATATATGATACTTTAAATTATCCTCTCTTTTTAATTATATTAGATGGTTTAATTTGAGTAGCCCTTCTAAAGGATTTATTGAGTGATAATAATATTGAATCAATGTATATATATAACGAGTGTATTATTGTAAATTATAATCCAGTTAAAAAGGATATATCTACAGTTTATCATAGAGAGGTATATAGTTCAAATACAGGAGTACTTTATTTTATAGTTGAAGACACTGTTAAAAATCTTAATTATCCTAATGTTTTTACACGGAAAATAGGTAATAGTATATTTAATATTAGTAGTGATAAAATTACAGGTTTTGAAGTTAATAAGGAATTAGCTTGTATAAGTAATAAACATAGAGAGTATAAAGCAGCAAGTAACCCTTTTATTGGTACTTTAGATTTAGAAACATACCATGATACTGATGGGTTTTCTAAGGTATACGCTTTAGGTTTTTATGTAGATGGTGGGGATCCTGTAATATTCTATATTGAGAAAGGTGAAAGTTCACACAGTTTAGTGTTAAGATGTTTTGATGCATTATTAATCAATAAATATAACAATTATATATTTTATATTCATAATTTAGGAGGTTATGATGGTCCGTTTATTTTAAATATATTGAGGCAAGCTAATCTAGATAAAGGGTTTGAGTATTATAAATTATCTTATCTTTTTAGGGATAATAAGTTAATAAAATTATCTATTAAATTAAATGTTTTGCCTGTCAGTACGGTAACTAAAGACGTGGGTAGTAATAATAATAATAAAAGTTATAATAAAGACGATCAATCAATTAAAGATTCCAATATTAAGATTACTTTGTATGATTCCTTTAAATTATTAAATAATAATTTATATGACTTGTCCGTTGATTTCGAGGTATCTGTAACTAAAGGATCTTTTCCACATGAATTTGTGAAAAAAGATACTTTATTTTATATAGGAAATACACCTCATATAGATTATTGAAAAGATATAACTAAAAAAGAATATAAAAATAAATTATTTAAGGTTGATTTAAATTTAAAAGTGGAATGTATTAATTATTTAAAAAAATATCTAATAAGTCTTTATCAGGTTTTAAGTATATTTAATAAATATGTATTTGAAAAATATGGTGTACAGATGACTGACAGTTTAACTATTTCTAGACTGGCAATGAATATATTTTTAAAGAAATACTTGAAAGATTTTAAATTACCAGTTATTAAACAAAATATGTATAAAGATATAAAACAGTCATATTTTGGTGGTATAACTGAAGTTTATAAACCTTATGGTGAAAATTTATATTATTATGATGTTAATTCATTATATCCTTATGCCAGTTTAAATTCTATGCCTGGATCTAATTGTACCTACATTGAGAGGTCGGATATTAATATAGATACATTATTTGGTTTTTATTATTGTGAGATAGAAACAACTGATAATTATTTAGGATTGTTACCTGTTCATAGAGATTTTGAATTAATAATGCCTAATGGTAAATGAAATGGTTGGTATTTCAGTGAACAATTAAAATTTGCTCAACAAAATGGTTATAAAGTAAAAGTAACAAGAGGTTATAGCTTTAACAGAGAAGATAATGTATTTAATCATTATGTAAGTGATCTTTATAAAGTTAAATCTAATAACACAGGATCTATTAAAGTAATTGCTAAAAGTTTATTAAACAATTTACTAGGTAGATTTGGACTTAATGTTTATAAGCCGGTTACTAAAATAGTAAATGAAGATACCTTTAATTTTATTATCTCCGCTTATGATGTAAATTCCTTTACAAAGATATCTGATGATGATGATTATTTAATAACTTATTATCCGGAAGTTAATAAAAATACTTGTATTTCTCATAATTTAGATTATACTAAAGTATTAAATTCAAATAAAGTTAATGTTGGAAAATTAAAAGAGTTTAATGATGTATCTTTAAGTACTGCTTCTGCAGTAACAGCATATGCTAGAATTCATATGGGTAAAATAAAATTAGATATTATTAATAAAGGTGGACAAATTTACTACTCAGATACTGATAGTATTGTAACAGATATTTCTTTAGATGAAAAAATAGTTGGTAAAGACATAGGACAATTTAAGTTAGAGTATAAAGTTAAAAAAGGATTTTTTATATCATCTAAACTATATTTCTTAGTATTACATGATGCGTATGTAACTAAAAAAATAAGGGTATAGTAATAAAAGGTAAGGGGGTTAAGAAAAATACTCTTAGTGAAAATGATTTTATAAATATGTATAAAGGTATTAATGTTGAAGCCGTTAGACAACAGAGTACTATAAATTATGATATGGGATCTGTTGTTATAGAAAATAAATAAATTAATATAAATTGTAACTGTTATAAAAAAAAGAGAAAAAATTTATAGTGAGGGTAAATGAATAGATACAAACCCGTATTATATGATCAATAAAGTTTATAATTGTCTAATTAACATAGAGAGATTTTACATATATTTTTTACATATATTTTTTACATATATATAAAGTATAACATAAACTAGCACTAGCACTACTAAAAAAACATAAAGTGTTTTTAATATAAATAGTTACTTTAAAAGGTTTATTTATAACCTTTAATGAATAGTACGTTCATTATAAATATAGTACTGAGCATTTTTATAATAATAAATTAATATATTATTAAAAGGTATAATATAAAAATAACTTATTTCCTTTAGATAAATATTACATTTGCGAGGATAATACAAAATTATTTTAGAGTCTGAACAATTAGATGTTAATGGACATTTTTGTAATTATAATTTTTATTTAATTGTTTCCTGAATTTTAAATATCTAAAAAAATTAGACGTGGTTTATAATTATATTAGTTACAATACGCTATTGTTAAGACCTCTTAGTTTTTTTACTTGACTGAAGTGATACTGTGGATATTTCCAGATAGCCTGGATACTTTTTAAGTGTTGTAGACGAGAATCAATTTAATAAAACAGATTCGTTTGAAAGTCCATTAGATTTTAGTTTTAATAGTCCAAATTAAGGTGATGTTTTAGCTAATTTAGATATAGAAATTTCTACCACAAAAAAAAAACCTTTGCATGATGTATTTAATATAATCAATAGATTAGGGTTTTAATGCCTAATTTAATCCATTCATTAGATGCTACTCCCTTAAGTAAAAAAAAAAATTCATGCATGTAATCATCCTAATAATAAAAGATTCACCTCTTTTGTGTTTCTCTATACCTTTGCATTTTTTATCTTACCACATCTAGTGCCCATGTTTTAAAATATGTGTAAATTACATCATATGTATAATAGTGCCACCAATAGCACTGGCACTATTATATTTATTTTTATATCAAATAAAAAAATATTTGATATATATTTATAATGCCCTATTTAAGTTAATATTATTGGAAAGTCCTAATCTATTTAGGTTTATGCATATTTTATATATATATGTCTAAATATAATTTTAAAAATACAAAGGTAAAAAGCTTAGTTTTTAACATAAATCATTTTGTATTGTACTACTGCTCCTAATCCTTAACCGTCTGCGTATTTTCCTGCGTTTATGTCTAATATAACATAATTTAATTGTAAACACAGGGAGCTGCAAACTTTTAATTATAAAAAAAAAAGTGTGAGTGCTATTTATGATAAATATATTAGTTTAAATAATATTAAATTAATAGGTTTTATCTTATAGGGTTATATTACATATAAATACATATATATTTATAAATTAAAAATACATAACCACTTATTTATTGTTTGTTGTTTATCTTTCTTATCATCCAATTAAATTTTAAACAGGTCTTTATAATCTGTTCATATTATTGATCATAATGAATAAATATTGTGTTGAGTCCGTATTGGTTTACACTATAGCTAATAAGTCATAGAAAAAAAAATTAAGGATAAGATTCAATAATAAGTTTGCTAAATTAAAAAAAAAGCTATAAATATGGTTATTTTTAAGTAAATTATTTAAAGTACATAATATATAGTTTATGGTACTGTATATTACCTTAATAAAACATTTAAATCAATATATTTAATACTATGTTATATTTACCTATAGTTATATCTATTATTGAAGTTTTAACAGTTACTATTTCCGTTTTAATAGGTGTAGCGTTTGTAACAATAGCGGAAAGAAAAACAATGGCAAGTATGCAAAGAAGACTAGGTCCTAACATTGTGGGATACTATGGTCTATTACAAGCATTTGCTGATGCTTTAAAACTTTTATTAAAAGAATATATATCACCAACCCAAGCAAATATAATTCTTTTTTTTCTTGGTCCAATTATTACTTTAAATTTTTCATTGTTGGGATATGCTGTTATACCATTTGGCCCTGGTCTGGCCTTATTAGACTTTAACTTAGGTATACTTTATATATTAGCTGTATCTTCACTATCTACTTACGGTATATTATTAGCTGGATGAAGTGCTAATTCCAAATACGCGTTTTTAGGATCACTAAGAAGTACAGCTCAATTAATTAGTTATGAACTCATTTTAAGTTCAGCTGTTTTACTGGTTATATTATTAACAGGTAGTCTTAATTTAACTGTAAATATAGAATCCCAAAGAGCCATTTGGTATATAATACCGTTACTACCTATTTTTATAATTTTCCTGATTGGATCAATAGCAGAAACAAATAGAGCACCTTTTGATCTAGCAGAGGCTGAATCAGAGCTTGTTAGTGGTTTTATGACAGAACATGCTGCAGTTATTTTTGTATTTTTCTTTCTGGCTGAATATGCTAGCATTGTTCTTATATGTACCTTAATAAGTATATTATTTCTAGGTGGTTACCTGTTTAGTTCTGATATTATGTTTTTTGTTTTATTTGGTGTAATAGATTCAATACAATTTTTGGATTTCTATTTATACATTTCTGTATTTTTAACTGTATTTGATATTTTTGATACTTTAAATGATCCTATGTTTGAAGGAATATTTTATGGTTTAATCTTAGGACTAAAAACTTGTATAATGTTCTTTGTTTTTGTCTGAGCACGTGCATCCTTTCCCCGTATAAGATTTGACCAACTAATGTCATTCTGTTGAACTGTTTTACTTCCTATCATTATTGGTTTTATAATACTAGTACCTTGTATCCTTTACAGTTTTGATATTATACCTAGTAATGTTTCTCTTTTCTAATTTATTATGGTCTTTGTTAATAAGCACCCTTATCTATATACAGATAAAGTAATAGATAATATTTTTATATAAATAACATATAAACAAGGGAGTCATAAATATTTAGTATATTATTAGTATATTATTATCTATAACTATTATTAAAAATAAATATAAAAAAAATCGATATAGTATTTATATACCTGCTTATTATTATCAAAAAAAAATTAAAATATATATATAATGGATTGGGTTGTATAGTGTTATAGTATAATACCTATATTTATAAAACTTTAAATTTACAAATTAAGCGTCTAATTAAAAGACTAAGGTTGTTTACATAAAATACAAATTACTCTTTTTAATATGTTATTTGTTTGGCCTTTTTGCTTTAAACCCTATCATATATTTAACTAACCTTATTTAACTAACCTTATTTAATATTTTTTATATTACTTTACATAAATTGTTTGTATCGGTAGTTGAATAAGTGTAGAAACAGTGTCGGAAGCCGGATCTTGATACGGATCCGTAGCAGGAGGATCTGTCTGATTTGTGGTCTCCTGATTCTTATTTGTAGTCTCCTTATTCTGATTCTGATCTGTTGCAGTAGGCTACGTCTACTGTTTCTGATTCGTCGTCTCCTGATTCGTAGCTGGAGGCTGCTTAGCTGGACTGGCCAATAAATACAAATAAGTCTAAATATTTGTGTCCGTAAGGATTTAACCTTAGGAGGTGTAAGTCCAACCGACTGAGCCAAATATCCTATATTTCTGTGGGTAAAGCGACGTTCATTAATAATACCGAGGCGACTGACTATCGTCGATCGTAGTATCTGGCCGAATCGTCGATCGTTGTATATCTCGCCCAAGAAGCTAGAGTAATCGTCGATCGTTGTATATCTCTAGATTGATAAATAACCAGAAGCGACTGGGAATCGTCGATAGTTGTATCTGGCGAATGAAACAGTGACGAATAGTTCCGAATAGGCTGGTAATCGTCGTTTATAGCGTAACAAGCTAGAGTTTCGTATATTGTTGTATATCTATATATGATGTATTATATGTATTTGCTTGTAATATAATGTCACACACAGCTACACTTATGATGTTATTTACATACTTTATAAAAGTATACTAGTTAACACTAATGGTGTATTTTACAAATATTATGAAATTATACCATTTTCTTTTTTTTGCTTTTTAACTATAATTAATAATATAACCCCCCCATGTATAACATCTTAACATGATGACCTATTCTTTCATTTTCCATTAATCCAAGTAATATATCATATTTATTATGGATAAACCCTTTAAATATATTATTATATTTATATTTAATAATTTTATAATTAATTAAAAATGAAATTAAAATTATGCTACAAATATGTACTATGGGATTAATAAAGTTTGTTTTATATGTATAAGTATGATTTTGTTGAGAATATTAGACAAAGATTAAATAATTACATACCTGGCTACAATTCGTTATCTAATTGAATAGAAAGGTGATTATGATCTTCAAATGCTAAAGATATAGGAACATTATATCTAATTGTCGCTTTATTATCTGGCTTAGTAGGAACTGCTTTTTCAGTATTAATCAGATTAGAACTATCAGGACCCGGGGTACAATTTATAGCAGACAATCAGTTATATAACAGTATAATAACTGCACATGCAATAGTAATGATTTTTTTCATGGTCAAAAAAATGCAAATATGTTAAATAAAAAATCAAAATTATCATTGGGTTTTGTAAAAACCATTACAATTAATTCTAACGATAACTATGACGTAATAATTGGTAAAAATAATAATTTTAATAAGCAAAATAAGGAATTTAAAGATAAATATGTAAAAGTTGTAGTAGAAGATCCATACTACAACAGAGATATAATACTTAAAGTAACTAAAAAACAAAAAGGTGTTTATATTTGAGAAACCTTAGAGGGTCAAAATATGTATGTTGGTCATTCTATTAACTTATACAATAGTATAAGTTTTTATTTTATGCCTTCAATTCTTAATACTAAAGCACGTAGAGTTGTTAGACATTTAAATAAACATGGCTTTAGCGACATAAAATTGACTATATATCTCATGGATATAAAATCTAGCTTAGATCAAGTTGTAAGTTTAGAACAGCATTTTATTGATACACTTAATCCTAGTCTTAATGTAGATTTAGTTGCTAGTAGTTCTGGTTATCACGAGGCTATGGCTCAAGAGATACGAAAAAAACTACGTAAGCAAAGAGGTACTCCTGTATATATTTACGAGGCTGAAAGTTTTACTTTATTGCACATATTTGATTCCAAACAATATATGTATAATACAATAAGTATTCATCATAAAACTTTACATGATTGCATAGATTTAGGTGTTTTATATCTAGATTCATTCTTTTTATCTTTAGATTTGCTTGAAACTGAAAATGTATATATGTTAAATTTAGACCAAATCAAAGCCTTAGTTAAAACCAAACGGGAGTTGCACAAACTTAAACACCCAGCATCTAAAGCTATATTTGCTGAGTTTAAAAATGACGCAAGTAAAAACCTAGAGTTTTATTCTTTAAATGGCTTGGCTAAACATCTCAAAGGTGATCGTAAGGTTATTAGAGAGTATATACAAGGAATTAAATCAGGTTATTATCGTGGTAAATGAAAATTTACTTACAAATAAAAAACAACATATTAAACAATTATAGGGTATTCTATAACAAGGCATGGCCGGGTAAAGTATAAATATTTTACTTTCTTTTCACTATATTCTGGAATCACTTTAGAGCTATTAGAACTAGTAATACAAGCTTTCTAATATGAAAAGCAGTATAAGACAGTAACATTTTAATAGATTAGTCAACCAGCAGGAAACCAAATATATTTGGGCTTTTTAAGCATTAAACACTAATATAGGGTAGGTTCCTCAGAGACTACACGTGAAATACCTTATTAAATAACCTTTAAAGGTAAAGATATAGTCCAAACTTTAGTAAAGCTAAATAAAACGCATGCCAGCTATGATAGGTGGTTTTGGTGAAATTAAACACTTTTTTATAACGGTTACATCTAAAAGCAATGAATATATTACTCCTTCTGCAGATATAAATAAAAATAATCTTATTGCTGATTCCTTACAAGGTAATAATAGACAAAATTCAAAATCATCTTTTAAATTAGGACCTTATCTAGCTGGATTAATAGAAGCGGATGGTTCTATAGCGGTACACAAGAATAATTCTAAAGTTCAAAAATATCGTCCTAAAATAATAGTTGTCTTTAGTTTAGCTGATAAACCATTAGCTGATAGATTAGCCTTTATAACTCAATCCGGCAAAGTTTACTTGAAAACAAGTGCTGGTTGTGTGTTATGACAAATTCAAAAAAAAGAAGATGTCATAAAAATAATTAACTTAATTAATGGTTATATGCGTACTCCTAAATTAGAAGCATTGCACAGAGCTATTAATTGATTTAACGAGTTTGACAGTTGTGCTATTGAATGTCTAGCTTTAGATAATTCACCTATAGATAGCAACGGTTGATTGGCTGGTTTTAGCGATGGTGATGCTAACTTTTCTATAACTTTAACTGATCGTAAGAAAAATGGTAAAGTTACAAGTAAAAGAGTGCAAACTTTTTTTAGGATAGAATTAAGACAAAATTATCACAGAGGTGAGGATGGAACTAATCTAAGTTACTTTACTATATTAAGCTTAATAGCTGAATATTTAAAGGTAAACTTATACACTAGAACCAGAAAAAAAGGGGATAAACTGTTTTATGCTTTTATGGTTATAGCCCATAGTTCAATAAGTCATGAAAAAGTTAGAGCCTATTTGGATAGGTTCCCTTTGTATTCCTCTAAGTATTTAGCTTATAAGGACTGAATTCGTGTTCAGGATCTTCGTAGACCTTGTGGTATTTTAACTGACCAGCAGATTACTGAAGTAGAATTTATTAAGTCCCAATTTAATAGTAAACGTAAAACATACGATTTTGCTCATTTAGAGTGTTTATTATAATTAAGTGTAAAAGAAATTGCCGTGGGTGATAGTAATACCGCTCTTATTACATAACTATTTACGGGAAAATCCTAAAGTATTTTTGTAGGATGTTGTGAAAACTTTAATAGAAGCGTACACAAACCATAAACATCAAAAACAATAGAGTTTATTAACTGTAACTTATTAAGTTATGGATTATATACAACAATGGACAATCCGTAGGAAACCAAATAATACTAGTTGTTTGAGTGGGATCCTCAGAGACTACACGTTATGCCCCTAAGCTAAGAGTTTGGGTGAAGATATAGTCCAATTTATAATTGAAAGGTTATAATGAATTGAATTTCTTATTACCATTAATAGTAGGGGGTCCAGACATGGTATACCCTAGACTTAATAATATAAGTTTTTGATTATTGCCTCCTAGTTTAATATTATTTCTGTTTGCTTCTGGTATAGAAAATGGAGCGGGTACAGGTTGAACTCTTTATATAGGTAAGGAGTTGCTCTTAGGTGACTTAGAGGCAATGAAACTCTTTTCGATGCGTGAAAATCCTCAAGTATTAGAATTAATATTATTAATACACGTAATAAACTACTCATGATTGTTTAAATCATATGTAAAAATGTTTATATCAAGGGGACAATACGCCTGAGTAAAAAAAAGATATTTTATTACTCATCAGAGACTAAACAAAGAGTATCTTGTAAAAAATAATAAAGCGTGATTTGAGCAATGGTTAGTTGGAATAACAGATGGAGAAGGTACTTTCGGTTTTTACTATCAAAATGGTAAATGAATTTTAGTATATAAAATTGCTCTTTCTAGATATAATCTAAGAGCTTTACATTATATTAAAACTAATTTAGGTATAGGTACAATTACTAAAGATAATAGTAAAAGACAAATACTTATAAGAGATAGAAAAAAGTTAGAAAGTGTAATATTTCCTATATTTGATAAATATACTCTTTTAACTAGTAAATATTTTAACTACATAAAACTAAAAAAAGCATTTAATATATTAAATGATACTAATTTAAATAAAGTAGAAAAAGATAAACTTTTATTTGCATTAAAAGAAGAAACTTTACCTCAAGGATATATATCTCCAGCTTGAAATAATATAACACTTCCATTAAAACATAATGAAACAATAAATGTTTTAACTAAACCTTGACTAAGTGGATTTGTAGAAGGAGAAGGCAGTTTTTATTTAGTATCTAAAGATAGTAATAGAATAGTACATGGATTTGGTATAACTCAAAAACTAGATAGTATAGTTTTAGAAGGTATAAAAACAATATTACATATTTCAACAGCTATTAGATTTAAAACTAAACATAATTACTATCTTTTAGACACTACAAACTCTAGAGCTATAGAAAATTTAATAAATTACTTTAAAGATAGTTTAATAGGTATGAAAAGTCCAGAATATAAAATTTGAGCTAGATCATATGTTAAAAATAAAGGAAATTATGATAAATTATTCTTATTAAGAGAAACACTTAGAAAAATGAAAGAAAAGTTATTAGAAATTGATTTATTAAAAAAATAATTACAAGATAAAGGTATAGTCCGAACAATAAAGAAATTTATTGAGTGTAATGATAGTTGTATATAGTACAATGAGATTACCAACATTATTGTTACCCACCATTATCAGGTATACAAAGTCATAGTGGACCCAGTGTAGATTTAGCTATTTTTTCTTTACATCTAGCGGGTATAAGTAGTTTATTAGGAGCTATGAACTTCATAACTACAATATTAAATATGAGAAGTCCGGGTATAAGATTACATAAGCTAGCTTTATTTGGATGAGCTGTTGTTACTACAGCTGTATTATTATTATTATCATTACCTGTTTTAGCCGGTGCAATCACTATGATTTTAACCGATAGAAATTTTAATACATCATTCTTTGAAACAGCTGGTGGTGGTGATCCCATTTTATATCAACATCTTTTCTCGAGAGGTATATTTAAAGAATGTTATTTATTTGGAGTTTTTCTTTTAATAATAGTTACAATTTTTAGTATTAATTCAGCGCATAGTAATAAATTAGGATCTAAAGTGAAGTTTTCTTATTTAAATAATAACTTTGATTTTTCTATATTTTATATAAAGCATAAAGCTTATTTGCCTAATAAATCTTATCCTTCAAATAAATTTTTAACATGATTTATTGGATTTACTGAAGGTGAAGGATCTTTTATCGTAAATAATAGAGGTGATTTAGCTTTTGTAATTACACAAAGTACAAGTGATATTAAGGTTTTACAATTTATACAAGAAACTTTAGGTTTTGGTAAAGTTATAGCTCAGTCTGTAAATACTAGTAGATATGTAACACAAAGTAAAAGAGAAATAGATATTTTAATTAGTATATTAAATGGTAACATTGTTCTACCAAGTAGACAGGAAAAATTTAATAATTTCATTAAAGGATTTAATAGCTGAGTTACTAAAGGTAAAATTAGATTAGATACCGTGGTAACTAAAAATATGTTTATTTTACCTAGCTTAGATAACAGTTGATTGGCAGGTTTTACAGACGGAGTAGGCTGTTTTACTTGTTCTATCGGTGAAAAAAAAGGATATAGTTTTAATTTTAATATAGCACAAAAAGGAGAAATTAATGTTAAGATATTAGAACATATTTGTTTATTATTTAAAGGCGGTATAGTTTCAAAGCATGCTGTAGAAAATGTATATGAATACCGTATAGGTGGAGTTAAAAATTGTCAAAAAGTTTTTCCTTATTTTGACAAATTTACTTTGTATACTAAAAAATCTATGTCTTATATTTTGTGAAAACAAATCTATAATGATCTGGGTGATAAGTGTCATCTAGACAAATCAAAAAGATTGGAAATGATTGAAAATGCAAGAATGATAAATAAATCTAATATTCTTTAAACTATAGTGGAAAAAAAGTCATGGTTTAACGTATAAAAATTATAAGTTATGAAACTCTAAAGACAGATGTAAAAAGATATAAGATCTGAAAGAGTAAATGTTGATATATCAATATACCAGAGATTTAGTTAATGTTTAGTTATTACTATTTGCAACTCTTAAGTAAAAAACTTATATAATAGTTTATAAGTTATAACCTATCTTCAGCTTTGCTGATGGTATAAGGAAAAGTTAGTATAAATATTAGCGATACTAGTGTTAACGGTCAATAAATTTCTCATTTAAAGACCGTCGGTTATTTAAGTGACCGCTACAGACTGGTTCACTGGTAGGTGTCTGAAATGATGCTTAATGTACAGTCGGTTTCTTCCATTATCTTGATCTAAAGCAAGATAGTGCACAAGCCCGGAGTTTATGCTACCGGTACCTGGATTTAATACTAGAGCATCAGCATTGTTGATGATAAATTAAATTTGAAGAAATGGATTTTTTGGTCATCCAGAGGTCTATATACTTATTATACCTGGTTTCGGTGTTATAAGTACAACTATATCTGCTAGCTCCAACAAGAGCGTGTTTGGTTATCTTGGTATGGTTTATGCTATTATGTCTATAGGAGTACTAGGTTTTGTAGTGTGAAGTCATGTTTCGGCTTCGCCCCTTAGTGATATGGGGATTTTTATAATTTATTTCGCTATATGCTGGAACGGTTTAGTGCTAATTGGTACTTTGAATAGTAAAAATTCAATTAGCTATACCAAATCAGCAGGCAATCTGTCCCTATACTCATCAAATAGTAAAACACAGAATGCCTCAGAGACTATACGCGAAACATCTTTCAATTTTTCAGCATTCCATCAGTATAATAATACGCTATTTGGAAAGGATGCGCAATACATATCCGATAATTGATTAACTTGATTTATTGGATTTGTAGAAGGAGATGGAGCCATTCAAACTTATGCAAATGGTACAAGAGTACGGTTTGTTCTTACTCAAAAGGAAAGTGCTATCCTATACTACATCCATAAAACGTTAGGGATTGGTACTGTTAAGCATTTTCCACAAGGGACAAGTGGTAACAAAAATGACTTCTACAGATGAAGTGTAGATAATACTTCACATATTCTTTTATTAGCTTTTTTATTTAATGGTAATCTGGCTCTTAGTCACAGAATTCAACAATTAACATTGTGAATTAAAGCTTTAAATAATCGGTTTGGAGCAAATACAATTCTATTAATTAATAATGCTGTTTCAGTAACACTACAAGATGCTTGATTATCTGGGTTCACCGATGCTGAAGGATGTTTTAATGTATCCATTACATCAAACACAAGATACGCATTAGGTCACGTTATAAAAATGAGATATATACTTGATCAGAAGGATGATTATATCCTACAGATCATACGAGACTTATTTGGATTTGGTAAAGTAACTCTTAGATCCGCAACTGATGGAGTGTACCGATACACAGCCACAGGGTTTAAATCAATGAATGATGTAATATCTTATTTTAAAGTATTTCCATTACTTACTAAGAAGGCCCTTTCTTTCGATAAATGGTCAACCATTCATAATATTGTTTCTAATAAATTACATATTACTGAAGAAGGATTAGCCCAGATAAGAGTATTACAGAAACAGATTAATATTGATAATAGTGTGGCAAATAAAACAGGCTCTGCGCACCCTTAGAGCTATTTATTGAAAGATGAAGATATAGTCCGATTCTTCTTGTGAAAGAAGCACTTAGCTTTATAGCTAAGTGGGTAGATATGAGGAATATCTGCTAACAATTTTGCATCACATGTATAGTGTAGGCTTAGACGTGGATAAACTTGTGTTCACGGTAAAAATTTTGCTATATGCTGGAAACTCCTATATAAATAGTCCACTCGTATTAATTATGCTCGGAACAATCTATTTATTTTTTAAAGGACAATCAGCAGGAAACTTTGGTTTTAGTACAGAAGCTACGGCGGTTACTAAGAATACTTATACTAATTATAAAAATTTACCTATAATTTCTGAACATGTACCAAATCATAAAAGCAATCTTACAGACGATGAATTTGGCTATTTTTTAGCTGGATTGATTGAAGGAGATGGTTGGTTTGGTAATAAAGAATTGCACATCGTTTTCACCGAGGAAGATACTTCATTAGCTTACTATATAAAAAAACGTATTGGACATGGTAACGTTTACAAAATTAAAGATAAGAAAGCAGTTAGATATATTTGTAACAATAGAAATGGTTTATGCCTTATTTTATTTTTAATAAATGGTAAACTGGTGAGTAATTGTAAATTTGGTCAACTAATTAAACATAATTATAGTGAACACTTTAACATTGTCATATTACCACCTTTAAAAGCGCTAAGTCTAGATAATTACTGGTTAGTTGGTTTTACTCAAGCTGATGGTTGTTTTCATATCAGTGTTGCAAAAAGTAAAACGCACAAAACAGGTTATAGTGTAAGATTAGAGTACTCTTTAAAGCAAAATGACAATTTGCCTTTGAAATTGCTATATGATGCTATAAAAATGGGTAATCTTTCTCAGTACAGTACAGGGGTTTGATGTTATAAAAGTACAGGTTTCAAAACAGCATTAAATCTGATTAATTACTTCGATAACTATAATCTTTTTGCAGGAAAGTATAAAAGTTACCTTAAATTTAGGAAAGTATATATTATGATAACAAATGGAAAACATTTAGAGAAAAAAGGTATTAAAAAAATTATAAGTATTGCAACCAAAGGATCCTCAGAGACAAGCACGCAAAAGGTTTAATATTATAATGATATTAAATCAAGATACTGTCCACAATTTAGACAAGAGCCTACTTTACAGCCGCTACATTAATTATAGCTGTACCTACTGGTATAAAAATATTCAGCTGATTAGCTACCTGTTACGGGGGATCTCTTCAATTAACACCACCTATGCTTTTTGCATTAGGATTTGTGTTTATGTTCACTGTAGGGGGACTTAGTGGAGTTGTTTTAGCAAATGCTTCACTTGATATTGCATTCCACGATACGTATTACGTCGTAGCTCAAGAGGAAATGGGCCAAAATAATTTGTTTTATTTTATTAATTATTTTGTAACTGACTATATGCTGGAAACTATATTATTTGTGTATTATTTACTATTTATTTATACGTTTTATCTTTATAAACTAGATGGCAGTAGGAATAATTTTCTTTTAAATAGTCAAAATAATGATACTACAATAAGTTCAAAAAAACTTATGAATATACAATCAGCAGAAAACTGTAAAGGATTCTCAGAGACTGTACGTCAGTTACCTGAAGATAAAAAATTTTGAAATTGATTTGCAGGTGTTATAGATGGGGATGGAAATTTTGATATTAGAATATCTCCTAATAATAATAAAAGAGTTGTTAAACAAATTAGAATTAAATTACATAATAGAGATATTAGAATATTAACCCGTATACAAAATTACTTACACTTAGGTAGAATTAGAACTGATAAAAATAAGCCTCATTCTATATATATAGTATCTACTAAAGAAAGTATGATGTATATTATTAATAATCTTAATGGTTTAATTAGACTTAAGGTACCAGCTTTTAAAGAAGCTTGTTATTTATATAATATAGATTATATTGAACCTAATTATAATATAGCTTTATATGATCCGTATTTTGCAGGTCTAGTTGATACTGACGGTAGTATAGTATTTAATTATGCTGGTAATAGAATAGAGTGTAATTTAGAATTCCAATATAATGAATATACATCTAAATTAAATTTTGAAAATACTATATTAAATTGTAAACCTACTATTATTAACCGTAAAAAATCTTCTAAGTTAGGGGGTTCTAAAGACTTATCATCCATCGCATTTAAATTTCAAAATGTTAATAATATGCTATTTATATATGATTATTTTATGCATAATAGATTATATTGTGATATGAAATTCTATAGAGTTACAAAAATTAAACCCTTTATGGATATTAGAAAATATAAAACATTTGCTACACATAGTGTAGAACATAAAATATATTCAGACTTTATAATAGATTTACTTAAATATGAGAATCCTTTATGATATAAAGTTCCTTGTGTAAGTAAATATCTATTATATAAGGATAAATAGAATAATTTATTACAGGTAAAGAGACAGTCCATAATTTATACTATACGTATAGATTGCATTTCCATTACGTATTAAGTATGGGTGCAGTATTTGCACTATACAGTGCTTGATATTTTTGAATACCTAAAATTTTAGGTCTAAATTTTAAAATATCATGAGGTATAATACATTTCTGAGTCTTATTTTTAGGAGTTAATGTTACTTTTTTCCCGCAACATTTCTTAGGTCAAGTAGGCCCTGTTTTAAACATAAGTTTTAAACATGTATATCGCTATATGCTGAAAATTCCTTTATTTTATAATAATTATAAGGACAATCAGCAGGAAACCAAACTAATAGCTTAACCTGAGTTATAAGTTTATTCTTCAGAGACTAAACGCGATAAATTCTAAAAATACAAATAGAATTATGATATAGTCCAATATAAAATAGAAATATTTTTTTTTTATTTTTTAGTAATGCTGTTAAAAGCTAAAAATAGACATAAATGTCTTTATAATACATCCTTTTATAATAATAGTGGATCTAATAAAGATCCTAAAAAGGATAAAAAAGAAGAACAATAATAAACTGCAATTGAAAAGTCAATAGAAAATGATAATTTAATTATAATTGATCATCAGAATGATTAAAAAAAATTACATCCTTTATATGTTCACAATCTAAAGTCCAAGCCTGTTAATACATATAGTTTTATAAATAAAACCACAATTTTATCTAACTATAAAGATTTGAGTGGAATATATCTTATACATAATGAAATAAATGGTAAACAATATATAGGAAGTGCCTATGATTTAAGTAAGAGAATAGCTAATTACTATTTTCCTTCTCGATTAATAGATAAGAGATATATATCTAATTCTATATTAAAATATGGCCACAAGAACTTTGTTCTTGTTATTTTGGAAATATTAGGTAAATCAGAATTACAATCCAAGTCAAATATAATTAGTAAAGAACAGTATTAGATAGACTTATACATGCCTAAGTTAAATTTAAATCCAGTAGCTGGTTCATCTTTTGGATTTAAACATTCCGAGGCTTCTAAAAAACTAATAGCTGAATTTAGAAAAGATAAACCAGTATATGAACTTACTAAAATAAAACTTAGTAAATTATTTTCAGGTGAATTAAATCCTTTTTGATCCAATAAGCATAGTGAAAAACTAAAGAAAAAATGCGTGTTTCTAAATTAGTAGAATTAAACCCTATGTTTAATAAAGATAAATCAAAAGAATTTATAGAACAAATCAATAAAGATAAATCAGGAGCTAATAATCCTATGTTTGGTAAAAAAAAAGCCCAAAAACTTTAGCTAAAATAAGTATAAAAGTATATTTATCTAACCCTGAAACAAAAGAACTAATTAGATCATATTATAGTATGAGTATTGCTGTAAAAGACTTAAATATTGCTAGTGAAACCATTAAAAAGTACTTAAACACTGGTAAAGTTTATAAAAACTTCTTATTTTACTCTTAATTAATATAAACGATTGTTATAAATAAATTGCTACAAGGAATGCCTAGAAGAATAAGTGACTATCCTGACGCTTTTGCGGGTTGAAACCTAATAAGTAGTTTGGGATCTATTATAAGTGTGGGAGCTACTTGATTATTCTTACATATCTTGTATGTGCAATTAGTTGAAGGTAATGCTACCTCAAGATATCCTTGATTAACAGTACCATTTAATGTTGATACTTTACAAAGTCATTTAACTAGAGCGTATAACTCTTTAGAATGATGTTTAAGCTCACCACCAAAACCTCATGCATTTGTTTCATTACCATTACAAAGTAGTATATTTGCAATACCGAGTAAAAAAAGAAAATTTAGTAGTAAAGTTGAATCTAAATTAGATCCTTTTTGAGTAACTGGGTTTTTTGATGCAGAAGGTAGTTTTGTAATTAGTATTTATGAATCTAAAGATAGAGCAATTGGGTGAAGAGTTGCACCGGAATTTAAAATAACTTTACATAAAAGAGATGAAGTTATATTAAATAATATAAAAGAATTTTTTGGAGTAGGAACTATTACTAGCTATAAATATACACTTAATTATAAAGTTAGAACATTAAAAGATATAACTGAAATAATAATACCACACTTTGAAAAATACCCATTAATCACACAAAAAAAAGCTGATTATGAATTATTTAAACAAGTGATATTAATAATTAAAGATAAAAATCAATTAGATAAAAATGCTTTACAAGAAATTGTAAATATAAGAGCATCTTTAGGTTGAGGATTATCTTATAAATTATTAAATGAATTCCCTAATACTAATCCTGTAACTAGACCCATAATTAAAGACCAGGAGATAAAAAATCCTTTCTGATTAACAGGGTTTACAGATGGAGAAGGGAGTTTTATGGTAAGTATGTCTAAAGTAAATAATACTTTGAAAGAAAGAATTCAATTAGAATTTAAACTAACTCAACACTCTAGAGATATTGAATTAATGAAATATATAGCTTTATATCTTAATTGCGGTAATGCCTATGAAAATAGAAATGCTATTGACTATAGAGTAGTTAAATTATCAGATATTATTGAAAAAATAATACCATTTTTCCAGACATATCCTTTATTGGGTATAAAATATTTAGATTTTTCAGATTTTGTGAAAGTAGCTAATTTATTAAACGAAAAAGAACATTTAACTATTGAAGGGTTAACTAAAATTAAAGAAATAAAAGCTGGTATGAATAAAGGAAGATATCTAAAATAATATGTAAATAATTATTTAACTGGTAGTCCACCTAAGCCTCACGCATTTATAAGTTTACCTATACAGTCGTCTTTTGAGACAACTCTTATGGTTTTAAAGTCGTCAATGGGTCCGAATGAATTTGGCGTTGTTTTGGATCAGATAGTTTCAGGAGGTATATTTGTTGCTTCTCTATTTATCAAAACGATGTATTCTGCAGATCATCTTAGTCCTGATATGCTTGAGCCTATAACTATGATAAATAAGCCAGTAGATATTGTAGATAATATTTATCGTACGTATGCTGGTGTTTAATACATAAATGAAAATTTGGAACATGTGAGGAATCTACACATAGATGGTCCATTAAATTTTGATCATAGTACAACGCTACGTAACGTGTAATGATTACAAACTCAGTACCTTAAAAATAACCCACACTTATTATCTGAATTTCAACATATTAAACATTAGTTGGGACGTATCACATCGAAATTTCGTAATATTACAAGTGTAAAACAATACGTTAGTACTGTTTCCGATAACCCATAGGTAGGTAAATAATTGCTTACTCATTTACATAGGTTGTCTATTAATTTGAGAGCTATAATAGAAGAATAAAGTTATTATAACCATCTTCAATTTTTCAAAATTATACTGCTAATACCAAACCTACAGCGTCTAATTTTATTATTTTTTATAAAATGATGCATGAGTACAAAGAAGTAGCATGAACTAAAGCAAAACTCTAGTATCTGAGACTAAAATCTTTTTTATGCTTATAAAAACCTTACTATATCTTGTTACACTTATATTTATATACCTTTATTTAAAGGTATTAGGCTAAATAAAGCTTATTATTATAATACTGTACATTTGCTTTTTACTTTTTTTTTTGAAGGGGGAACACCATTTTCGGTGTTCCGCCAATGCTACTAAATAAATCGAGTGCTTTGCACCCTCATTTGCATGACAATTGTTGGTCGATAGTATCTCGACTAACACTCCGAGTGTTTCATACATAAAAATATGTAGCCACTACAGCCTATGCCTCTTTAAGTATGTCTATTTACATATACTTTATCAGATTAGTATATAGTTTAGAACTCTATGTTCTAATAACAATAGTTTTTGTTTTACATAATATATAATGGCTGATATAAGCCCCTAAAATAACTTTAAAACAATAATAGTCAAATACCATTTAATTGGTTTGCTTTTATATATTAAAAGCTATAGTAATGACTAAAATTACTTTTAACTATAAAACAAATAATATATAATTTACAAAAAAGTGAGAATATTCAAAAGCCATCCTTTATTAAAACTAGTTAATTCTTATGTTATCGATTCTCCACAACCATCAAATCTAAGTTACTTATGAAATTTTGGTTCTTTATTAAGCTTTTGTTTAATTATACAAATAGTAACAGGTGTTACTTTAGCAATGCATTATAGTCCTACTATTTCAGAAGCGTTTAATTCAGTCGAGCATATCATGAGAGATGTGAACAACGGATGGTTAATACGTTATTTACATTCAAATACGGCATCTGCTTTTTTTTTTTTAGTATATTTACATATAGGTAGAGGACTATACTATGGATCATACAGAGCCCCTAGAACATTAGTATGAACAATAGGTACAGTTCTTTTTATATTAATGATAGCTACAGCATTTTTGGGTATGAACATAGCCCCAAATGGTATAAATTAAATAACTCATACCATATAAACAGTAATTATACTTTATTATTGCGTGGTACAAAGCAAAAACTTAACAAATTTAACTTAAATTCTAAAAGATATAATTCTATATTAGTCTCACCTTTAATTCTCTAAGGTTATCATTCTACACAAGTAAAAAGCAAAATCTTAACTGATTTCTTTAAATAAAAAAAAATTAAAGCCGATTTATAGTTATTAAAATTTAGAATTGGATTATACAAAAAAAAGATTAAATCTGAAACTATAAACCTTAGCGGTATATATTTAATATTGAATAAAGTAACTTTATATTACTATATAGGGTCCGCCTCTACAAATAAATTTTATGTTAGATTTTCTAATAATTTGTTTAATTTTAATGGTAGTAGGATTGTTAAAGCAGCAGTAAGAAAGTATAATATATCTGAATTTGCTTTTATTATACTAGAATTATTTCCTGAAGTAGTAATTAAACAAAAAAGTATCTAAAAAATTATTAGATTTAGAAGACTTTTATCTAAAATCTTTGTTACCAAATTATAATATATTAACAGAAGCTGGTTCAAATTTTGGTTATAAACATACTTAAATAACTAGAATATAAATGAATTATAATTACAGTACAGAGCGTCGTTTACAGATAGGGAATTTAAATAAATATAAGAAATTTAGTAAAGAAACAATAGAAATAATGAGAGCTAGTGTCTTTAATAGAGAAAAACCCTTTTATTCAGGAAAGCTATGTTAAATATGAAAAAAAAAAATCTAAATCATTAATATTATATAATTTAAATTACACAGTATATGGCCAATATCCTAGTATTACAGAAGCAGCTAAATATTTAAATTGTAATGAGAAAACAATTACAAGGGCTTTAAAAACTGAAAAAAAGTTATTTAAAATACGTTTAATAGTTAAGTACGTTTAAATATGAAGTTTAATTTATATTATAGTCCCACAAGTTTAAGTTTCTATGTTATCTTTAGAGAAAAATAGTTTATTAGTATATGTATAAGTTTAATCTTTATCTTTACTAATAAACCTGGGCAAATTATTCAATGAAAGTCCTGGAAATAAAGTGGAATAACCCGACAGGGATATTGAAGAAATATATATTATTATCATTTCTTTGGCAATGTTAGTGAAAACGATCAAAAATTTTTATTTTACTATTATGTTATTGATATTTTACTAATTATCAATATCAAACAAAAAAATCACAAACACTTTCAATCCACAACAAACAAAAAAATCAAACACTTGTAATCCATAACAAGTGAGAAAAATAAAACACTTGTAATCCAACTCAGAAAAATAACCACCCTCAATCCACAACAACCCAAAATTAAAATAAAAACTCTCACTCTCTAACATTGAGTAAATTTTAGGCAGAATAAAGTGGAGGTTGTAGGAGCAATGGTTTGATGCTGAAAATGAGGAAAATACTCCTCCTTTTATGATAATATTAAAAAGTGATGTGGCGAAGTGATGTAAAAGTATTATGTCACATGAGAAAAAACATTATGTTAAATAAAAAAAAGTTTGTTTTAGATTGATAATAAAAGATTATGTATAATAAAATAATCTAGCTTATCACAAGATTGGTTTATATTAATAGTATAAATAAAATAAAATTTAAGATCGTCGGTTATCTAAATAATCGCGACAGACTGGGTCACTAATGGGTGGCTGAAATGCTGCTTAATGCACAGTCGGGACTTTTAGTCATAATACGGCTAATAGAATATACGAATTCAAAGTTATTCTAGCTTAGTTTTATGTTTAAAATGCTAAGTAAGTTTGTATGTATTACCCTATGGCCAAATGTCTTTATGAGGTGCAACAGTTATAACTAACCTTATGAGTGCCATACCCTGAGTAGGACAAGATATAGTTGAGTCAACAACAAATATAAAAATATTAACATTTAATTTAATTTTAGCAGTGGGATTACCAATAATAGGTATAGTTAGTTAAAGAGTACATATTAATATAAATACCAGATTAAGTGATAAGGTATATCTTTCTATTCCTACATCTTTTATAGCTTTTCTGGTTGGTATTATAGATGGTGATGGATATATTCATATTTCTAAAACAGAAAAAGGTTTTACTGCAGTAAAATTAACAATATCTATTCATATAGAAGATATTTCTGTATTAAACTATATACAATTTGTCTTAAAAATAGGAAAATTAAAAATATATGTTAATCATAAGAGTCCTGTTTGTAGATTGGTTTTTAATAAAACTGAATTACAGGAAGTTTTATTTCCATTGTTGTTAATCATAAGATTTTTTTCTTAACTAAAACAAGAATAGAACAGTTTGATAAGGCAATGTTTATTATTAAAAATGGTATAAGCTTATATTAAAATATACCACAATCTCCTGAACCGATATTTAAATTACCAAATAGTCCTGAAGGTTATGTAAATTTACACTTTTTTAAAAGTTTAATAGTTGGATGTACTATGTCTGAAGGATCTTTCTTTATTAAAAATAATAATGATGCTTGTTATCAATTAAAACAAAGATTACATGTAGTGTTATTTGATGCTATTAAATTAGTATTTAATACTAATATAAAGTTTGATATAAATAAAGATTTATATATTCAGTATAGTGTAAGTTCTATAAAATAAATACAAACTGTAGTTAATTTTTTCTCTTTTATAGATCTTCATCCTTTGATAGGTCTTAAAGGTATTAAATATACTACTTGGTTATCTGATTTACAGAATAGTTCTCGTTATGCTAATTTAAATTTTCCTGAATGTTAATATTGTAATATGGGCTCCTTTAATTCGTAAGAATTAAAAGATAAACAGGGTGAATTGCAGAAACATATCTTATAATTTCCCACCGTTATATTTATATTATCTGCAGCGTAGTTTGATATGTAGTATAAATAATATCAAAAACGTTCAACGACTAACTAGTGAGCATACTAAGCAATAATCTTGACACGAGTACCCGGGACCTTTATAAAGGTTTATAATATAGTCTAACTAAAACCGTGAGGTTTTTTATAAATTTAAATTTTTATATCTAAGACTTCTTATTAAGTCTTATTATCCAGTCATTTGAGGAGGGTTTTCTGTTAACAACGCCACTTTAAATAGATTTTTCGCATTACATTTTGTTTTACCTTTTGTGTTAGCTGCATTAGCTTTAATGCATTTAATTGTACTACATGACAGAGCAGGTTCAGGTAATCCTTTAGGTGTTTCGGGTAATTACGATAGATTACCTTTTGCCCCTTACTTTATATTTAAAGATTTAATTACTATTTTTATATTTATATTAGGTTTATCTGTATTTGTCTTCTTTATGCCCAATATTCTAGGTGATAGCGAAAATTACGTTATGGCTAATCCAATGCAAACTCCACCTGCGATAGTTCCGGAGTGATAGTAAAGATGTCACTTAATTTAGCCGTATGCTGGAAATTCTATTATAATTAAGTTATTATTTAATAATATGTTTATATTTTTATTAGGATTTTAAGGATCTTAATAATATAAGATTAATAAATATGATATGTTAATTTTAGGTTTATTTAGATTACCAGCAGGAAACCAAAGGATATTTATTTATCTTAGTAGGATCTTCAGAGATTATACGCTAGATTTTTAGTATTATTTTTTATAATTTTAAATTTAAGATTTAATCCAAACATTATAGTGATATAATGAATATAAATATAGAAATATTTATAGAATTAACATAATATATTTTATACTTTTACTTTAATATGTACTAGCTCACTCTTATTTGCAGCCCGTTATACAATGGGTGTTATAACGTTTAAATTGCTAGGCTTATGGTCATGGTTTTGGTTATGCTTATGAAAAAGCTGCCGTAATGATATCTAGTGATATAAAGCATATATTTATGGCAATAATATCCTATACTGCTAACTATAGACTTGTGTATGCTCAAATTGTTATAAAGAGTATTTTTATTATGTGTATAATATATTTATAACTTTTTGAGCCGGTAAAATAAATATTATATGCCTTTATCTATAATATTTAAAGGCAATAGGACTAATAAAACATATAATGCTATATCTTTCACAACTATGCAACTTAGCTGTTTTAATGTATTTAGATAAAAATTATATCTATACAACGTAAAAAGGATACCAGTTAATATATATGAGCTATTAACTCATAAAGGTTTATCAGCTTTTTGTATAATTGATTTCGGCAGTAGATATGGATAAGGACTACACATAGGTGCTTATGCTTTTTCTATTGAAGACATAGATAAACTGGTGTTTACATTTAAATATATATTTAACCTTAAATGCTCAAGACGTCATAACAGGGTAATATATAAAACCCCATATAAATTTTATGTAATTATATTTTAATAATTTAAGACCATTGATTAGTCTATATTATGTTAAGTAAATGTTATATAAATTGGATTTATAGAGCTGCTACTTATAATTTTGTTTTTGTTCAAGTATATTATAGCATTACATTTTTGTGTGTTAATTTTTTTTTTGATCTTTTACCATTCTATGCTATATTAAGATCTATACCTAACAAATTACTAGGTGTTATAGCTATGTTTTCTGCTATTGTAATATTATTAGCAATGCCTTTTACAGATCTATCTAGATCAAGAGGTATACAATTTAGACCTTTAAGTAAGGCAGCTTTCTTTATTTTTGTTGGTAACTTTCTAATATTAATGCAATTAGGTGCTAAACACGTAGAATCACCATTTATAGAATTTGGACAGATATCTACTGTTTTATACTTTTCCCATTTTTTAATTATAGTACCTTTAATAAGTTTACTTGAAAATAGTTTAATTGAATTAGCAAGCAAAAAAAACACTAACACTAACACTAACACTCAAATATATCAAACTTCAGCAAAATCAGCACAAGATTTAAATAAACTACTAAAGGAGGATATAAATATTAACCTAGACTTAACATTCTCCCTTGTTTTATTTTTATTTATTGTGTATTGTTTAACTAATTGAAACGACATTCATCTTTTTTCTACACTTCTGTATTGTGATGCTCCAAGACCTTGAGGTCTATATTTTCAAGATAGTGCTACACCCCAAATGGAAGGTTTGGTGGAACTTCATGATAATATCATGTTTTATCTTTCAATAATACTATTTAGTGTAGGTTGAATATTAATATCAATAATTATAAAGTTTAATAATAAAAAATGGCCCATAGCAAATAAATATTTAAGTCACGGAACATTAATTGAATTAATTTGAACGATTACACCTGCCTTAATTTTAATACTTATAGCTTTTCCATCTTTTAAATTATTGTATTTAATGGATGAAGTTAGTGATCCGGCTATGGTTGTATTAGCAGAAGGTCACCAATGATACTGAAGTTACCAATACCCTGATTTTTTAAATAGTGACGATGAATTCATTGAATTTGATTCATATTTGATACCAGAATCCGACTTAGAAGAAGGTACACTTAGAATGTTAGAAGTGGATAATAGAGTGATTATACCGGAATTAACTCATGTTAGCTTTATGGTCACTGGTGCTGATGTAATACATTCTTATGCTTGCCCTTCACTAGGTATTAAATGTGATGCATTGAAAAAAAATGAATGTAGGCTATTCATTAATTGTGCTAAAGAGCCAAACTCCGGGGAAGCCCTAAAGCTTTAGTAACCAAAGAGGTAAGGAAACTTACATCCGGCCTGATTAATGTCTCAGGGTAAGGTAATATCGCTAAAGATGATAGCAATTGAAATGGGTTATCGCGGATCTAAGTCAGGTAATAATCATTACCTGTAAAAGAGCAACGAGTAGACGGTTCTTCAGTTATAGATATATGTTTATAATTGTAAGGTATACTCTAGTCACCGGGAAACCGGCTCTAGGAGTAAATAAAGTGAAGGAGTTTATTCTTTTATAAAGTAACCCTAGATTAAAGTTATTACAACAGCCTGGACCTATCACTAGTGTTTGTGCGGGTGCTAATAATTAGTTATATTGATTGTAGCCCACAAGCCTCTGCCCTTTAGAAGACATACATGTGCCTATGCACGAGGGGTAAAAGTTGTAATTGGATTTCTGGTTAGCGCCTTATAGAACTCAACCCCGTACTTTTAATTTACAAAATAGATTGTGTAAAAGACTACACAAATCACATATTTTAAATGCAAATATGGAGAGTTATTTATTTAAACCCATTTTATACAAGGTAAAAAGTTTTGTTAGATTTGAGTCGAATGTTTCTACACCTGATAGAAAATTGTACCGTCCAACTAATCTAGTAGAAGAACATTTAAATAAAGGCAATTCCACTACTAGTGAAGTTATAAATAGTGTATTACTTAACCAAAAAGTTTCTATAAATCAAAAAGAATTAGACGAACTTTTAAATCTTCCAAGTGTAAAATTTGATTTACCTATTACTAATGAGACTTATCCAGCATTATTAGCATTAGTGGGAAAACCCGCTTCTAGACGTAGTAATGCCGGTGTTTATATTTTTTTTCTCATAAGTTTTCAGATAAATATGTAGGTTCAAGTAATGATTTAGCTAGAAGATTTAAACAATATTTTGAGAAAAATACCTTGTTTAATAATAAAGATACTGGTTTATTGCTACCTTTGATAGAAAAAGAATAATTAGAAGCATTTACTTTAGAGGTTACAGTTATACCTTCCTCTTATTCGAAACTTTCTCATTGCTTCTTAGAGCAATATTATTTATTAGACAAGAGGTTTAATTTAAATACACACAAAATAGTTAATTTTAGAGTTAATCAAGGATTTAAAATATTTTTATATGATAAAGACTGTAAAACTTTATATTATTCAGGTAACTCGTTAAATGCTTTCTGTGAAGATTTAGGAATACATCATTCTTATTATAAAAATTGTATAGCAAGCGGTAATGCTTATTTAAATTTTTTTTTATTATTTAAAATACTTTAATAACGGAAGCAGTACCAACTAGATTAACTGAGTCTGAAGTACGTGTATTAATAATAGAACGTAGAAAAGAAAGTTTAAATAAACTACATTTATCTTATGGTAAAGTCGTAGAGGTATTTGATAAATATACAAATCAAAGAAAAACTTATGATTCTGTGTATAAAGTTGCTACTAAATTTGGAGTTAGTAGAACTACTATCAGAAACTACATTGCTAATGGCAAATCTTACAAAAGTCGTTACTATTTTAAGTTTCTTTAAAAAAAGAGGGCGGCAACGTAGTAGTGACTAATAAATAATAAAACTATTATAAAAAATGGTAAACTTAAATAAAGGTTTTTTAAAAATTGAACAACGATAGGTCGAAGTTGTAAAACGATCCTGGTAGATTAAATCAAGTATCTGTTTTTATTAATAGAGAAGGTACTTTTTATGGTCAATGCTCAGAAATATGTGGTATTTTACATAGTTCTATGCCTATAGTAATAGAATCTGTTTCTATAGAAAAATTCATTACTTGGCTACAAGAACAATAGTTATTTGTAATTAGTCATAAAAAAAAATGAATACATAGTTTATATAAAAACGCTCCATAGGCTAATATAAGTCACAAAAAATATTTTTTTTTGTAGGTAACCATCACTATAACAAAAGATGAAAGATTGGTTTATATCAGTTGACTTGTGCCTAATAACTTTAATAATCTAATTCAATATTGGATTATTATTGTAAAATATGATTATGTAAGGCAAGATATACTAAATTCTTTAACTGTAAATAATCAGATATGAAAAAAATAATTTTTTCTAATTAGTTTGTAAATATTTACATATAGTAATTATGACATTATTGCACATACGAATTTGCTTTTGTCTGGTTGCGATTTACCAAGTCCCGACAATGCTACTAGATAAATAGAGTGCCTTCATCTGGCACTCGTATTAACAGTCGCATTATGAGTCGCAAGAGAATTGTTGGTCGTGTCGTTAGTTTTAAGTCAAGTTTTTAAAAATTACTATATTTTAATTTTTCATAATTATCGTATGATGGCTTATTTGTAGTTAGCCTTTGGCCTACTAGTCACATTTTATTATTATTATTATTATTATTATTATTATTATTATTATTATTATTATTATTATTATTATTATTATTATTATTATTCGTATAGTATAAAAAGATAATATAATTTGCAATAGTGTAAACAAAAATTTTTTTTATTTATATAATTTATTTTTATTATATGAAAATATCTTTTGTTTAAAATTTTAGTTTAAGATCTTTATTTTTTTTTTAGTAAATATAGTTATTGCTATTATATTTAGAGTGGGTGAATGATTTCTATGTATGTACGCATCTATATCTCTATAATAATTGTAAAATACATCATAATGGGGTACTATGAGGTTATATTGTCCTGTTTTATAAAAAAAATATGTGTGGTATTTATTGTTTAATGCCTTATTTAAGTTAATAGCATAGGAAAGTCCAAAGCTTTTTAGGTTTATGCATAATATATATATGTTATATTTATTATAAATATAACTTGTATATAGTACAAAGGTAAAAACCTTGGTTCTTTGCAGAAAATACATATTATACTTTTATGTTTGTATCTAAAAATAGATAATATTACTTTGTACATAATATAGTATAATAGTGAAACAATAAGCCTATTTCTAGCCTTTTTTTAGATACATTCACAGTTACAGAAACCGGCTTATAAATATCCGCATCACTATATTTTATTTATTTGTTATAGGTAATAATAAGATTATACTACTAGTTATTTGCAGTTATAATGCCTTTTATTGTATATATATAAAAAAGAAATAGTTTATGCAGTAGTAGATCTTGTATTTATATAAAAGGGGTATGTTGTAAAATGGTTATACAGTATGATTGCAGATCATATAAAAGAGGTTCAATTCCTCCATATCCTTGTGTCTTTTATGGCTCTTAATCATTAAGAGCCATATAATATAAAACTATAAGCTCTGTTTTTAATACATATTATAATGATTGCCATTATTCTTATAATAAAATAATTATCATTATTCGTACTTATTTTATGTTGGCTTACTTGATGGAAACTATTGGCCTATTTTTGTAAAAAAGATAAGATATCTTTTTAAATTTTAGGCAGATTTTTCCTTAACAAATATTGAGGTAGTATTATATATTAAGCTTAAAATGGATAATCAATTAAAGCCCCTGTTTGTGATATATAAAGAACATAGTTTAATGGTAAAACAGAAAGCTTCAAACTTTAAATTCTCAGTTCGAATCTGAGTGATCTTGAGCACATATATTATTATATTGTTATAACTATACTAGTCTGTATAGAATAGCTAATAGATATTATTTAATATATATCGGTTTATTATGTATATATATCATAGTTAATCTACCAGTACATTTATGTATTCTTAAGTTAAGTAGTAACAATTACTTAGTATTAAATAAACATTATGGCTTTGCTTAATAAAAAAAAAAAAAAAAAATGATACAAGCCGCTAAAATTATTGGTACAGGGTTAGCTACTACAGGTTTAATTGGAGCAGGTGTTGGTATAGGTGTTGTTTTCGGTGCCTTAATCTTAGGAGTGGCTAGAAATCCTGCTATAAAAGGGCAATTATTTGCCTATGCTATATTAGGTTTTGCCTTTTCAGAAGCTACTGGATTATTTGCTCTTATGATGGCTTTCTTATTACTATTTGTAGTTTAATTATTTTAATTAGCCTATATCATAAAATGTATATAGACTTACAATCGTCGATAGTTGTATCTAGCGAATGAAACAGGGACGAATAGTTCCGAATAGGCTGATAATCGTCGTTTATAGCGTAATAAACAATAATAACAAGACAAAGGAGGATCATTATACACTCTTATTAGCTTAATGGTAGAGCTAGATACTTCTAATATTTAGACCTAAGTTCGAATCTTAGATAAGAGTTAAAGGTTTTATACCGTTACTCGAAGTATGATTATCACTATAGTTATAAGCATATTAGGCTTAAATTGGTTAATATTAAACAAAATGCAATTAGAGGTTTAATATATTTAGATTTAATTAACAAAATATTTAAAAGTTGGGCTGTTACTATTGACACCTTTAGCTTTTATAATATATGCTGTTACTAGTTATGTTATAATTTTAATATAGTTAAATTATATATTACTTTAAACCCGTAACTTGTAGGTAATTCTAATGGAAAATTTAAATTAGAACTTAAAGTTAAAAGAGCATATTTTACAAGTAGTAAAACTTATTTTTTAATATATGACAAATATGGAAAATAATGTATAGATATAAAAGCTAAAGGTGTTAAGTCTAGTTCTCTAGAATATATTGATTATTTTAATTTGTTGATTGGTAATAATGTAACCACAGCTATAAAGTCTCAGTCTTAGGCTGATTGATCTAAAGGAGAGGTTAAAATAGAACACTGTAAAAGTTACTTTATACAGTGATAGCTATAAAAACGTGATAAAATATATAATAATAATTTATGAATAAATACTAAACCTATATTTATTAATGAAATATATAAATCTTTTATAAAGTATTATCCTAAGATGTCTTTAGTATGATATTGTTCCGATACAGAATCCTATACAACAACACAGATAGATGTTTTTAGTAAACATATCTATTAAGATTGTAGATAATTATAATATATTATCGGTTAGTTTAAGAGATTTATGTAAAACAGTGAATATTCACTAATAAATCTATAAGTAATATAACCTTTATATGATAAATGAAATGCAAGCTCAATTATCTATCTTATTATCCAATAGAACCTCTATCTTTAATTAGATTTCGGTGCAGATATAATAAAACTTTATAGCACCAAATAATTATTTGTATAAACTAAACATGCCACAATTGATACCTTTTTATTTTACAGATCAAGTAACTTTTACTTTTATACTACTAACAGTAATGGTATATGTGTTTTCAAAGTATATTTTACCTAGATTTGTTCGTTTATTTTTAACTCGTCTTTTTATAAGTAAATTATAAATTATCTTTTATTACCCAATATAACATATATTTTTAATTAGATTTAGGTGTATATATACTATAGCTTTATAACACCAAAACCTAGTATATGAATATATGTATTAGTTAAGCATACTGTTATAGCTTCTTATAATAATCCCTATTTATTAGTACATCTAATTGGTGTAAGAAAGGTATAGATTGCATTATTCGAATATTACAATTACAGAAACTTCCTAAACGATGAGTTTGTGGCTAACTTGAAAGGTCTCATATCTCTAACTAAAAAAGTTACTTTGCGATGACGGAACAACAATAGTTGAATATTATAAGCAGTATAATTAATAAAGGGCTAAATTACACATAAGTGATATGCAGGGTTGCAATAGTGCCTTTAGTTTTAACCTAGTAAACGCACAAATATTTTTACCGTATTCGCATAATAAGAGCTGTTTATGTGGTTTATAATAATACTAAAAAAATCATGTAAACTAGTCCTATCATATAATTTATTAACCATTTATAACTATCGGCTTATATCACATGCTTATCATATTGCTTTTTAAATTAATATATAAAATTATTTGTAATGATAATTACAAATGACATCACATAACTTCAATTATATTTTAAATCCTTTAGATCAGTTTTCAATACGAAGCTATATAAGTTTAGATGCACCAGTTTTAGCATATACTTATATATCTGTAACTAATATAGCAATATATTTAACTATCGCAACAATAATAGCATTAACTGTTAACATATTAGCAACAAATTACAATAAAGTTGTATCTAATGGTTGATCTATTAGTCAAGAGTCAGTTTATGCTACCGTGCATAGCATAGTGATAAACCAAATAAACGCAAAGAAAGGACAATTATATTTTCCTTTTATTTATACATTATTTATATTTATACTAATAAATAATTTAATAGGGATGATTCCGTATAGTTTTGCTTCTACTTCTCATTTTATACTAACATTTTCAATTAGTTTTACAGTAGTTTTAGGTGCCACTATTTTAGGATTAACAAAACATGGTTTCAAATTTTTTTCTTTATTTGTACCAGCTGGTTGTCCCTTAAGCTTGCTGCCTCTTCTTGTATTAATAGAATTTATATCATATATAGCTAGAAATATTTCACTAGGGCTTAGATTAGCAGCTAACATATTAAGTGGTCATATGTTACTAAATATTTTAAGCGGGTTTGCTTATAATATATTATTATCAGGTTTTATATATATATTTGTTGGTTTAATACCTTTAGCATTTATTATCGCTTTTTCTGGTTTAGAATTAGGTATAGCATTTATACAATCACAAGTTTTTGTAGTACTAACTAGTAGTTATATTAAAGATGCTGTTGATCTTCATTAATGATATAACCATTAAAAATACTTTCTCTTTTTTAAATAATTTTTAGCTTATACATAAAAATGTATAAGTTTTAACATATTTATAAAATACATCATTAGTAGTAGTAGTACTACTAAATATGTTGAGTTTGATGATGGCTCTGAATGAACGCTGTCCAAATGCTTGACACATGCTAATCGTACGGCGTACTTTAATATAAATATATTTTATATTATTATAAGCAGTGGTGTACAGGTGAGTAAAAGATATTCTAATCGCCTTAGAGTTAGGATAGATCCCTTATATTAACAAAGAAGACTATAAATTCGCTCTAAGAAGTGGGTATCTCGTGTAGTAGTAGTTAAAGTAAATGTTTAACTAGCTTTATTTAGTTTGAATACACGTAGTCGTAACTGAAAGGTTGATCGACCACAATGTGGCCTGAAGAAAGCCCATGACAAATGTTACAGCAGTGAGGAATATTGGTCAATAGCCTAACGGCTGAACCAGCAACTTGGAGGAATGTAAGGCAATAGCCTAATGCATTATTTTAATGTTTAATCGACCATGTCGAATAAAATTCTAGGTAGAGTTTTGACAATGACATTCTCTATCTATGTGTCTTGACCAAATTACGTGCCAGCAGTCGCGGTAATACGTAAAAGACTAGTGTTATTCATCTTTAATAGGTTTAAAGAGTACCAAGACGGTTAATAAAGCCCCTAAAGGGTACAAGTTAACTAGAGTTATATGAAAGGGAGCTCTTAGGTACTGTTGAGTGTAGAGATGAAATTCTGTGATACCAGATGATTGGCACGGGTCTATGCGAAGGCATCTCCTTATGTAATAACTGACGTTGTAGGACGAAGGCTTTTGAAGTGAACAGGATTCGATACCCCAGTAATCTAGGCAGAAAATGATGAGTGTCATAGGTTAAATATAATTTAGTCTATAAATGAAAGTGTAAGCATTCCACCTCAAGAGTAATTTGGCAACATTGGAACTGAAATCATTAGACCGTTTCTGAAACCAGTAGTGAAGTATGTTGTTTAATTTGATGATCCGCAAAGAACCTTACCACTTTTAATAATGTTAAAATTATTATTTTTTTTTATAACATTGTTAAAATTATTATCTTGAATAAATATTTTTTTAATATTTACAAGCGTTGCACGGCTGTCTTCAGTTAATGTCGTGAGATTTTGGTTAGTTCCATTAAATTAACGAAAACCCTTACTTTATTTTGATATAAAGTTGTTCACCGTTATATTGGATATGATAATAGGGACCAGGACAAGTCATCATGACCTAAATATTGTGGGCTATAGACGTGCCACATAAGCCTTACAAAAGGATGCTAAATTGCGAAATTAAGCTAATCCCCTAAAATTGGGTATACACATTATGGATTGTAGTCTGTAATTCGACTGCATGAAATAGGAATTACTAGTAATCGTGAATAAGTACGTCACGGTGAATTTGATCTCAGATAGGTACTAACCACTCGTCAGGCGCTGAAATTAGTGTGCGCAATAAGTTTGGTTACCGTTTTCTCAATTTGGATAATTAGATCTTAAAATTAAGCTAAGTGATCTTCGTATGAGTGACTCTGATTAGTGTTAAGTCGAAATATGGTTCGTGTAGTGGAAATTGCACGGGAATAATAAATTTTAAAAATAAAATATTTTAAATTATGCTCTAGAGCATAGTTTAAAAAATATGTTTTATTTTATGCTCTAGAGCATAAAAAAAACATATAAGGAAGGTACCGTTTGTTGGTTTGACGGGTGGAGCTGTAAAATCAATAGCTATTGACCACAAGAGTTCGATTCTCTTATTTTCCTACTTAAATAAAAAAAAAACTATAAAACTATAGGATAATTAGGGTAAAAGTACAAAAGAGTGTTTTCCCTTAATTATTCTTCTTGTTTAGCTTGGAGCATCAGGCGAAATAAGCACTTTTGTGTATATTTCATGTTGGGAAAAAAAAAGTAAATCATAAGACTAATGATTGATATACTGTGGATTTAGCTACAAGGTTTATTTAATATTTTTATTAAAAGGTTTTCATACAAGTAGTATGCTTATATGCCTATATTTCTAGAA